CATTCTTCCCAGTAAACATCAATTTAATTATTTTGAGATAATAGTAAATAGAGATGACACTTGTGATGAGCGCTACCAGAACTGATGGGTACAAACCGGCTTTCCATCCATGCCAAAAGAGATAGAGTTTACCGAAAAAACCGGATGGTGGAGGGATACCCCCTAGGGATGGTGAACATAAAACCGGAGAGAATGTTAGAACAGGATCCTTCATGTATAATCCCGCGTAATCCCTAATATTATCAGTTCCGGTTCGTAAACCAAATGAGGTGGTGCGAGCAAAAGTTCCCAGGTTCATGAGTATATAAATAAACGTATGAGTTATCATACTTGCGTAACCGTTTTCCGGGTCTGCAGCAAGTACTCCAATCATAATATATCCAATTTGGCTTATAGAGGGATAAGCTAGCATACGTTTCATGCTTATTTGAGTAACGGCAATTAGATTTCCCAATATCATGCTAGAGGTGGCCAATAATCCTATCACCATATGCCACTCGTTAGAAAAATGTGGGAAAATTAGGCCGAAGAGTCGCGTAAATAAAGCCGGAGCTGCTACTTTAGAGGTGACAGAGAAAAAAGCAACGACTGGTGTAGGAGAGTCAGAGTCGAAAAGAAGATTTTCGATCTTTCCGCTCATTCGAAACCGTGCATGAAATTTTTACTTCACACGGCTCTTGGTTCATAAGAGATTCACGAATGATATTGCTCCCAAAACCTTCCTCGTGTATGTTTCAAATTCGTTATTCATTGAATAATTCATAATCATTCAATATTAGCACTAATTGTTAACTTCTCGAAGAATCCCTCGTCATTTGTTTAGATTACCCACCAGCAGTTTCGTCTCAAACTCTTTCTTGCTTGTTTGTCCTTTTTTACTTCTCACCGGAATCCTTTCAAGAACTAAAAATACTTAGTCGGCAGGCACACACGCCCGGCGGGAGATACAAATTGTGACTTCTTTCGTTCCTAGCAGGTTTGACACATTTTATCATCCGTGGTATACTGTTAATGATGAAAAAAGAAATTTTCATGGATTGGCATCCATGGCTGAACGGTCAAAGCACCCAACTCATAATTGGCGAATTCACAGGTTCAACTCCTGTTGGATGCAGATGAAAAATAAGAAACGGTGGGAAGTAAATAACTTGAATATTATTATTCAAAATAAATAGGTGCAGAAATGACGATAAAAAAAAAAAAGATTAAGAAATCTAGATTAGACTACTATACAGTAGTTGCGAAAGCAGCAAAGATAATTGAAAAAAAAAAAACGAACAAAGCGAGAAGGATACTACGGAGAAGTCGAAAAACCAAATGATTACCGACAAATCTATTCGTTTGTTGCAGCAAAATCAATATACTTCTCATGTAGACTCCAAATTGACTAAAACAGAAATGAAAAAATGGATCGAACAGTTTTTCAATGTTAAGGTGGACGGCATTAATGCTAGTCGGGTTGCTAATGATGGGAAAAAAAATAGTAGATTGAATGTGAGGAGTAAAAAAAAAATGATTGCTAGACTTCGTGCTAATCATTTCATTCCATTATTTCTAAACTAGTGCTTGAAAAGAGCTTAAATTTCTATTGAATCAAAAATTAAACATGAATCTCGAGGGGAAGAATAAGTATGGCCACATGACTTTACGAGACGTATACTCTTGGCACCCAAAACCAGAATACTACGCAATTCGGAGAATGGGGTAAATCCAAGCCTCATAAGCAATTAACTTATCACAGACTATCCAGAAATGGTCGAAACAATGGAGGAATCATCACGAGTAAACATAGGGGAGGTGGACATAAGCGTTTACGTCGTAAAATTGATTTTCAACGAAACAAATTAAATATCTCTGGAAGAGTAGCTAGTATTGAATATGACCCCAACCGAAACGCTTTCATTTGTTTAATAATTTACATAGACGGTGATAAGAGATATATTTTACACCCAAGGGGGATCGGGGTTGGAGATATCGTGACGTCTAGTTCTGACGCATCCATTTCAATTGGAAATGCCCTACCTCTGAGTGCGGGTTGAATAATTGATTCGCGTATTCCGAAACTATTCGATCGGGTTGCAGGCTGGGCCCGGAAACCAGGCACTACTTCGAGGGAAGTCAAGTAAGTCATCAAATAATATGAAGTGAACCTGCTTGAGGTAACTAAATAGGGACAGTAGCACGTGCCAAAATATTAGGCAACTAAACAACCAATTAGTTTGCAAAGGTAAGATAATATGGAAGCGGACGAATAATCTCAAAATTAAAACGACGAACAGAGGGCGTTTGATGCACGTACTAAGAACATCGAAAGTACGAATTCTAAATATATTTGATTTGACAGTCGGAGGCAAGATCGAAGCTGCAAAATAAAATAAACATTGAATGCATTGAAATGCTGTTATTTGAATGCCAGAAAAAAAGGTTTCCTAAGTTATCCTGAACATTAGCTAATGTTAACGCGAATCATGGAAGTCACCAATTCTGTTGCTAAATTTTTGAGAGGTACCAAACTCTTGGAAAGAAAAAAGCCAGGTGCAGACAAAAATGTCGAGGATGCAGCAAATAGAATATAAAAATTACTTATTTCTGTCTTAATAGGCATTGATTTGTACCATCGAAACCCAGGAGTGGTATTCAATATTAAACTTTGTATCCGGAAAGCTGTATGCTTTGAAAGAAGCTTGTACAGTTTGGGAAGGGATCTTTCCCAATCGTTTCCTTCTTTTTAAAGAAAGGAATAGTGAGAGGAGGGGGGGGGTCTACCTCGACTAAAATACCTTTAGGTACTATTATACATAATGTAGAATTAAAATCTGGGAAAGGCGGATAATCAGTTAGAGCAGCTGGAACAGCAGCAAAAGTAATTGCAAAGGAAGGTCAATTCACTACATTGAGATTACCTTCTAACGAAATTCGTTTGATATCTCAAAGATGTTTAGCGAGTATAGGGCGGGTTGGAAACATTGATGCAAATAATCAAGAGTTGGGAAAAGCTGGGTCTAAGCGCTGGTTGGGGAAACGACCAAAGGTGAGAGGTTCAGCTACGAATCCTGTGGATCATCCCCACGGAGGGGGAGAGGGCAAGACATCGATTGGTAGAAAGAGACCAGCAACCCCTTGGGGACATGCCGCACTTGGAAAAAGGACTCGAAGAAAAAGAAGATATAGCAACCCATTCATACTTCGGCGACGCAAAGGGTTATAAATGAAACTATTAAGCGGGGGGGGGGGGAGGCTAATCCTTTATGGCACGTTCATCTAAAAAAGGTCCTTTTGTAGCTAATCATTTAATACGAGAAATTGAAAATCTTAATAAAAGAAGGGAACGAAAATTAATTACAACTTGGTCTCGCGCTTCTGCAGTCGTACCTATCACGATCGGTCACACAATTGCCGTTCATAATGGACGAGAGCACCTACCTATTTACGTAACCGACCGCATGGTCGGTCACAAACTGGGCGAATTCGTACCTACCCGAAATTTTAGGGGACATGCAAAAAACGATAAAGGTTCTCGCCGATAATTAGGAAATTATACTTCACGAAAAACAAAGACAATTCAGAAATTGTAGCGCGAGCTCTAGGGAAAAATTTCCGCGTATCAGCAAGAAAAATACGACGCGTTACCAATCAACTCCGGGGTTGTTCGTACGGAGAAGCACTTATATTACCCGAATTTATGCCTTATAAAATGTCTTATCTCATATCGCAGTTGATTCTTTCAGCGGCAGCAAATGCCAATACTAATCTCGGATTTAATAAATCCAATTTGTTTATTAGTGAGGCCTAAGTCGACGATTCCGCAAGTTTGAAGCGGTTCCGTCCTCGAGCTCAAGGACGGGGTTACCCAATAAAGAAACCCACCTGTAAAGTAACTATTAAATCAAAATCAAATCTTGTTGGAAAAATAGAATAATGACTGCAATTAATATTATTAATTAGGACGTCCTGGCTGGTTCAAAAATACTGCAAAAAGAATTAATTAAAAATAAGAGTAATAACTTAATTTTGAGTTCAGGAGAAATAGATACGGGACGAAAGATTCATCCACTCGGTTTTCGACTCGGTGTAACTTAGAAGCATTATTCCCATCGGTTTGCGCAAACAAAAGATTATCCAAAGTTTCTTGATGGGGATAGAAAAATACGCGCCTCCATCGAGAAGTCTATTGCGAAACACGTGAAAGATACCACAAATTATGGGGGAGTTGGGCACATTGAAATCCAACGAAAAACAGATCTTATTCGGGTTGATATACATACAGGATTTCCTGATTTACTCGTTGAGGAACAAAGCTTAGGGATTACTCAAATGAAGAACGAGATCGAAAAAATATTGGAAATTGATAGTCGGAAGCTCCGGGTAACGTTAAGTAATATTGATCAACCATACGGGGATCCCAAAATATTGGCGGAGCATGTTGCCTCACAACTAAGAAACAGGGTTCCCTTTCGACGAACTATGAAAAAGGCTATTGAGTTAGCTGGAAGAACCGGCGATAAGGGTGTTAAAATACAAATAGCTGGGCGCCTCAATGGTAGTGAGATGGCCCGGGTTGAGTGGGCTAGAGAAGGTAGGGTTCCCCTACAAACAATTAAAGCTCGTGTAGGCTACTCATACCACCCGGCTGAGACGATTTTTGGAGTTTTAGGCATAAAGACCTGGATATTTAGAGATACCATAGGTAAGATCTCTACCTAATTAAAAATTATCTAATAAAATTTAATGTAACTTGAAACAACTCTATTCTATCCCAATTTCAATTATTTTTCTTTTAAACTCTCAAAGATCTTTGCTATGCTTAGTGTGCGACTCGTCTAAGTGAAATCTCTTTATTCATGAATAATAAAAAAAAAAAAACTAATTGGTAAAGTAATGAACCCTCTGCTTTCCAGTACTAACTAAGGAGAAGTCGAAGGCCCGATGGGACTATTTCACCGCAATTGAAATTTCTGTCCATAAGGATTTTCTTTTATGGGGAAGCTGAAAACAGTATTGATTCGTGAATGTTTTGAGAAATAGGAATATTTGAATTTTTACTTCTCAAAATCGTGTGGTTAACCGCTCAACCCCCAAGAAGCTACGTGATTTAGCACAATTGACAAATTCATTGTCAATATCAAAAATAGAGCTTTGAATCAATTAATGCTGGGAGCATGGATTCAATGAGATTAACATAAAATAAAAAGCTCCGGTGCTGTGGGAGAACCAAAGCCTTTGTTCCAAGAGACTGAAACAACGAGAGGACTTGCGAATCTCATTTATACAGTTAAGTAATATCGAGATTTGACGGATGGGATGGCGAGAGAAGCCAATAATGGCGCGATTAAGAAATCGAGCTTATTCTCGCCCATGAATTAGGCGCCAAATAAAATCTGAACCGCCTCTGAAAAAAAAAGAGGTGTCGAATTCACGAGGAGCCGGTTGAAGGGAGACTTTCGCGTCCGGTTCTGCATCAGAGATTGATAAATTGTGTTGACATCGACTGTAACCCCAGACGAACAAAATATCGTAAGCAACATAGAGGGAGATTGAGGGGAGTTTCTAGCCGTGGCAACACCATCTCCTTCGGAAAATTTGCTCTTCAGGCCCTCGAGCCTGCTTGGATTACGGCTAGACAAATAGAGGCCGGAAGAAGGTCAATAACACGCTGCGCTAGGCGAGGCGGGAAGATATGGATACGCATTTTCCCCGATAAACCGGTCACTATGAGACCTGCAGAAACGCGTATGGGGTCGGGCAAAGGGTCTCCGGAATACTGGGTCTCTGCAATTAAACCAGGCCGAATCCTTTACGAATTGAGTGGAGTACCGGAAGATTTAGCCAAAGCTGCTATGGCAATGGCTGCGCACAAAATGCCTGTGCTTACTCGAATAATAACTACCGTGGAGTAATTATATTGATTGACCTGCTAAAACCATGACTATTAAAAAAAAAAGAGTACTTGAATGAAATAGTGATAGCAGAGACGGTAACGTTATGGCTAAGGAATCATCACGTAATTAGTAAAAAGAATACCCAGCTAATTCGGCAAAATTCTATTAGTCACGATAAGGTTAAAATTCTTAGTCCAACTTTTTTTTTTGTAGAATAGTTCTCCTTCATCCGAATATAGTAAAAGTAAACCTATTATTTCTCTCGATTACTAAACGATTCAAACTCAAAGTTATTTAAATGTAGCAGACAATAGCGGAGCCCGCAAATCAATGTGTATTCGAGTTTTAGGAACTGGTAATAGAAAATATGCAGGTACAGGTGACGTCATAATCGCCGTGGTCAAAGAAGCAGTACCTAATATGTTATTAAAAAGATCAGAAGTAGTTAGGGCAGTAGTTGTTTGCACCCGCAAAGGGATAAATCGATGTAACGGAATGGCGGTTATATTTGACGACAATGCAGCCGTCGTTGTGAACCAAGAAGGAAGTCCTAGAGGGACTAGAATTTTCGGCCCAGTAGCTAGAGAATTAAGAGATTTTAATTTTGCTAGAATAGTCTCGTTAGCTCCCGAAGTGTTATAAAAACCAAGGAATAGCATGAATTAGCATTCTTTATTTGACAAATATTTACAATATTTTTCTAAAAAAAAAAATTTGAATATTTGTCAAATAAATTTAAATAGCACAAACATTGATAATGTAAGGAAGCAAAAAAAAACGAGGTTAGGTATTATTCTGATATTTATAATTTTAACAACTATTGATTGATATTTCATGAATAACGACTCCCTCTCAGCTGCACTTACTGCGATAAGAAATGCCAACACAAGAAAGAAATCTATGATCAGGATACCTGCCACTAAAATGACCACACGCATCGTACAAATCTCAGTGGAAGAGGGTTTCATAAAAAGTGCTGTAAAATACAAAAATGATAAAAAAGAGTTTTTAGATGTGAGCTTAAAGTATTTTGGTAAAAAGAAAGACCCTTCTATTACAATTATCAGACGCATCAGTAAGCCTGGCTTGAGAGTTTATTCCGATCATCGGGAAATCCCAAAAATATTGGGCGGTATGGGAATTGCAATTTTACCAACATCTCATGGACTTCTTACAGATCGAGAGGCTAGATACAACAAAATTGGGGGGGAAATCTCATGCCACGTTTGGTAGTTTGAAATATTTAAAAAGTTAGCCCTTTTAGCTATCGCCAACTAAGAGCAATATCTGCTGAATTAGCAATCTATTAAAAAGATTTATGAATTACGGGAGGTTTATTTAGTTCGAATGATGAAAAAGCAGAATCTTATTGACATGGAGGGTACAGTTACTGAATCACTTCCCAATGCCATGTCTTGAGCGTGTTTGGATAATGGGTGCCAAGTCTTGGCTCATGTATCGGGAAAGATCTGACGGAATTATATAAGAATATTACCGGGAGATAGAGTAAAAGCTGAATTGAGTCCCTATGATCTTACCAAAGGGTGTACAATTTACCGACTTCGAAGTAGACAAGGTAGTCAATAAATTATGTTGGGTGTACCGCTATTTAGTAATCCTTTGTCTGCTCAATCTTTTCCTTCAACTTTATACAGAAAAAGGAAAACTATGTAAAATCTATAAATAAATTTATATAAATAATTTAAGGTTGTAGCTATGAAAATTCGTGCTTCTATTCGCAAAATATGTGAAAAGTGTCGATTGATTCGCAGACGTGGACGAATCATGATAATATGTTGTAACCCGAAGCATAAGCAGAGGCAGGGATAATCAAAGTAGTTATACGTAGAACCAAAGAAAAACTAAAAACAGCCTTCAATTATGAATAATCAATCAATTATGTTGGGTAATTCAAAGAAAACTCGTTCACGCAAAGTAAAACGCGGAGTACAAAAGGGGGTTATTCATATCCGAGCAAGTTTCAACAATACAATTATTACTGTCACGGACGTTCGGGGATAAGTGGCCCCTTGGTGTTCGGCTGGTGCCTGCGGATTTAAAGGTACGCGCAAAAGCACACCATTTGCTGCTCAAGCTGCGGCGGAAAATGCTATCCGTGCTTCGCTGGATCGGGGTATGAAACAAGCAGAAGTTATGATGAGTGGACCCGGTCCTGGAAGAGACACGGCCCTACGGGCTATTCGACGAAGCGGTATAATCTTAAGTTTTGTACGTGATGTGACCCCCATGCCATATAATGGGTGTCGACCCCCCCGAAGAAGACGTGTCTAACTAGTCGTCATATAAAAAACTAAAGGGGAATTTTTTTATGCTTCCGTATGAAACATCGAGTTCTACCCAAAAAATTGAATGGAAATGTGTTGAATCGAAGACAGAATATAAGCGTCTTCATTATGGCCGTTTTGTTGTATCCCCGTTCAAGAGGGGTCAAGTTAGTACTGTGGGAACTGCCATGCGTAGAGCTTCATTAGAAGAAGTTAGGGGTACGAGCATTACATGGGCGAGGTTTCACGGAGTTGTACACGAGTATTCCACAATAACAGGTATTTAAGAGACAATACAAGATATTTTAGCTAATTTGAAGGAAATTGTACTTAAAAGCGACTCTGATAATGTGGAGGAAGCAGTTTTATCAGTAACTGGTCCCAAAGAAGTAACTGCGGGTGACACATCACTGCCACCCTACGTCAAGGCGATTGACGATTCCCAATATATACTTACTATTACTCAACCAATATCTTTAAATATTGGATTAAGAGTTGAAAAAGATTGCGGATATCGCATAGAAAGCGCGAGTGGATATAGAAATGGGGAATTTCCCGTTGATGCCGTATCTATGCCTGTTCGAAATGTAAATTGTAGCGTACATCTATTTGGAAGTGGTAGAGCGACGCGAGAAACACCATTCATTGAAATATGGACTAATGGTAGCCTGACCCCAGACGAAGCAATTAAAGAGGCTTCCGAAAAACTAATAGACTTACCAACTCCTTTTTTGCAAATGAAGAGTGAAGACGTCTACTATTCCGAATCCGGATACGCTGGAACTCTCCCTGCTTCAGCAGGGCCATATTTGCAAAAATATGATGCAAATAAACTAGAGGGGAAGCTTTCTGAAAATACATTTATTGACCAACTAGAATTACCCGCTAGAGCTTTTAATTGTCTCAAAAAGGCCGAAATACACACAATTGCCGATTTGCTTAGTTATAGCCGAGAAGACTCATCAAAAATAAGGAGTTTTGGACAAAAATCTGTAGAGCAGGTGTCAAAAGCTTTGTGGGATCATTTTGCTATAGAATTACCCAAAGATGAGTCAGGCTTTAATTAGTAGGGACAAACCGCAGAACCCAAGTTATCCTACGTTTGAGAAAAGTGATCCTTTGTTTCATATATTCCGCTTTTAGTTACAAAGTTTTGGAGGGGGAGAAAAGATGAGTTAACCAGAAATCGGAAGAATAAAAATTCTATTTCTGAATCAAAAGTGATTTAGTCTAGGGAAGTCTTGTCCCGGCCCGGGGGCTAACGATTGCCCCCTAGACCAAATCTCAATATATTTTGAGTTAATCGCAGATATCTAAATATTAGAACAGTCCCAAAGTTAAAGATCCATCTATGGGTAACGTTGCTCCAACACCTGACCAAATAGCGACCACGGTACCAATTGCGAAGACTGTTGTGGCTACTGGACGTCGAAACGGATTCTGAAATTTATTGACGTTTTCGGGAAAGGGAACAGTCAACAAACCTGCAGGTACTGAGGCCATTAAAAGAACACCTAAGAGTTTATTGGGTACTGTGCGAAGTATTTGAAATACGGGAAAAAAATACCACTCAGGTAAAATCTCCAAAGGAGTTGCAAACGGATTTGCTGGCTCACCCACCATTGATGGTTCTAAAACAGCTAAACCCACAGTACAGGCAATGGTTCCTAAGATTACTACAGGAGATATATATAATAGATCATTGGGCCAAGCGGGTTCTCCGTAGTAATTATGTCCCATACCTTTAGCTAATTTTGATCTCAAAACGGGATCGTTCAGGTCAGGTTTTTTTGTTATTGGGACGGACTTTTCATTCCCCCATAAGAATCGAACATGAGAATTTCTCCTCATACGGCTCGAGCAGATTTCAAATTCTCTTATCGCGCAGCGGTTGGCAGATAAAGAGAGAGCGAAAACGAAAAGAAATTATTTCGCGACATGGCTTCTTATCCGAATCAGCTCAATGGCAGAACAAAGCTTCCCGGATCATCTTGTATCCCATATGTATATATCGCGTCATCGCCGGTTTATTAAATATACCCGTAAACTGCGAATTATATAGGATCTTAACTTGTTACAAATTTGGCAATAGATATCTTTAGATCCTTTTTTTACCCCAACGGCTATTCTTGTAAGCAATTCTCTTTTGATGCAAAAGAAATGCACGCATCATTCGAAAAACCGTATGTTTGAAAGCTTTACATCATCCCCTACACTAACAGGATACATAATGGGTTTTTACGGGGCCTTTCAAATTTTTTGATTCGATCATGGGACAAATCCTCAAAACAACATTCTTAGTTCGAAAGACATGTCTTTTTATCCAGGTTTCAAATCTTAGTTTCAAAGAAAGGTTGGAAAAGAGATACACCTTTTTTGACTGCAGCAGCATCCGACTCGGCGTCTGCGTAGCCTAGATGTCTGTAGACAAGTCACGCACTCCCGTAATCCAATTTTTTTCCTTTGACGCTTCAAAAAGTTTGTCTCAATATTACTGAGACAATAAATAAATCCGCGAAATAACTTATAATTTAATTGAATAGTAAGTATCGGCAGCAATAGGATAACAACCTCTCAAAGAACTTGCAATCAAAAGCATTTACTTATGTAGTGAGGGAGATTTATCATCGCCACCTTGTATAGAAATCGTAGAGGACCCGAAATACCTTGTTTACGGATCATTGGGAAATGCATCAGCGTAAAAACAGCAGTAAGAAGCGGCAAGACGAAAGTGTGTAAACTGTAAAAACGAGTTAATGTTGATTGCCCAACACTAGCACTTCCTCGTAATAACTCTACTAACGAAGACCCTACCAGGGGAATAGCCTCAGGTACGCCGGTTACGATTTTGACAGCCCAGTAACCAATTTGATCCCAGGGTAGAGAATATCCAGTTACCCCGAAAGAGACGGTTGAGACAGCTAAGGTCACCCCAGTAACCCAAGTTAATTCGCGAGGTTTCTTGAATCCTCCCGTGAGATAAACCCGAAATACATGTAAAATCATCATTAAAACCATCATACTAGCTGACCACCGATGAACAGACCGAATAAGCCAGCCAAAGTTAACCTCAGCCATTATATATTGAACCGAATAGAAAGCTTCTGTAACAGTCGGGCGATGATAAGAAGTCGTAGCAAAACCGGTGGCTACCTGAACCAAAAAGCGAGTAAGCGTGATTCCCCCCAAGCAATGAAATATATTCACATGTGGAGGAACATATTTGCTAGTAATGTCGTCAGCAATTGCCTGGATTTCCAGGCGCTCTTCGAACCAATCATATACCTTAGTGAGATAGGTCAGCCCTTTTTTTTGGCTCCCTCTTCGTAAACTGTACATGAGACTTTTTTCTCGCACAGCTTAAGCAAAGATGTTTGAGCGGCGCTCATTTAATTATTATTTACTCGGATAAAAGAGTAGGAAGAGGCGGCATATCTTCGACATCTATTATTCATTAGTGGAATAACAAGTAATTCATCCCCGCATAACTCGGAAATACACTTCACTTTGATCTCATGTTAGCTGTTTTTTTTTTAATTGAGGCCGAGTAGTGCTCGCGTCTTGGGAAATCTCTTAGTCCAATCAATTTACCCCCCCCCCTTTTTTTTTTTGGGGGGGGGGTAGGTGAATAACTAGATGTTACTTCGTTCTAATCTAATTTTTTTGGCACCCACAAAACCTTAGATTTATACTATACTTCGAGAAATTGTCTAGGTAGGAAGATTGAATGGGCATCAACTTCTTCACTATCTCAAACCCTGCACGGTACCTTTTTCTGCCACTCACGTATCCTCACGAACACGTATATCTAAAACGTGATTCATTGATAGTTTTTTTATGCAGTGCCAAGTTAGCAAGATCAGATAACAACTTTGTCACGAAATTGAACTAGTAAATTCATGAGAATTAATCATAGTTTAAACTGTAAACCTAATTATTAACTTCTCGCGTTTCGGGTGCTATTAACTAGACTGCTACCTGGCGAGATACGGATACTTTAAATAGATTAACAAGTGTTTAAAGAAAAATTGTTTATTCGTTGAACCAGATTAGTTGAGACGAATCACACACCCATATTTTATTATTGTCTCTTAAAAAGATTTGAAGAAAAGTTTGCACGATTGAACTACCTTTGTAGTTTAGGATGGAATATGTTGTTGTGAAACCCCGGCCGATGCAGGTGCATCGGCCGGGGTTTCACAACAGCTCTACCAACTAATTGGAATCCCCTCCAATAAAACAGATGAATTGGAAATTTCCAAAATGGTAACTAAGAAAACTGCAAACAAAGCCATGGAAAATCCCATCAAGGGAGTAGTTCCCCAGCCGGGAGCAACTTTTCCGTATTCTGAGTTAAGTGGTTTCAAAACCATTCCCAAAAAGCTGGTTCTGGGTTTACCTTTTAGAGTATCATCAAAAACTTTTGTAGCCGTAGAGCCTGCTCGATTGATTGAAATTTGCTGACTTTGTATACTATTATAACAAGTAAAATGAGAACTAATATTTTTTTGGGGTTATATGGCAATGGAAACCGCAACTTCGGTCGCTATCTCTATATCCCGTTCACTTGTTAGCCTCACCGGTTACGCTTTGTATACCGCTTTCGGTCAACCAGCCAGAGAACTTAGAGACCCTTTTGAGGAACATGAAGATTAGTCAGATTAGTGGACCTTCCTTCGCAGTAGTAAAAAGGGAGGTCTCTGATCAACCAAAACCTCATTACATTGAGAATTTAGTTGATGGAACAAAATCTGTTTTTTTTTTTGGTAAAATTGAAAAAAAAAAAATGAATATTGAGAAGAGCTTTTTATTTACCCTTGCTAGGTACTTTGGGAGGCTCCCGAAAGAAAATGGCGAAAAATATTATACCTAAAGTTGCTACTAACAAAAATGTATAAACCAGTGCTTCCATGGATTCGGCCGTAATTATGATATTATATATATAAATCTCTCATACTAATTGTTTGAGAGAAAACTTATAATTAGTTTAAATCTCCCTCTTTTTCGTTTAACTCCGATTTATTGATATTGAAAACTACCTCATTAATTCAATCTATTTCTTTATTGAGGGAAAATTAAAAATTATTTTTTTTTTAGCAAGTCATTCAATTTTTTCAATTAGCCCGCAGTGTAGTATTTTGATAGGATAAATGAGAAAAAAAAAAATATTTTGAACAGCTTGTCTTTTAGTACTTGGATCCCCCAATTTTTGAAATGCTCCAAATTCAACCTGAGCATCCAAGTCGGGGTCGATACCAGCAAAAACGTCCCTGAACAGGGTTCTAGCACCGTGCCAAATATGGCCGAAGAAAAAAATGAGAGCAAATGTGGCATGGCCGAAGGTAAACCAACCTCGCGGACTACTTCTAAAAACACCATCCGATTTTAAAGTGGCGCGATCAAATTCGGAAATCTCACCTAACTGGGCGCGCCTAGCATATTTTTTCACTGTGCCGGGATCATTAAAACTAGCACCACTCGATTCACCACCGAAGAATTCTACGGTTACACCGACTTGCTCAACGCTGTATTTTGACTCCGCTCGTCTAAATGGAACATCAGCTCTCACAACGCCCTCACCATCTACCAAGACTACGGGAAATGTTTCGAAAAAAGTTGGCATACGGCGTACGAAGAGTTCGTGACCTTCCCTATCTTTGAAAGCAGCGTGGCCTAACCAACCAACAGCTATCCCGTCACCGTTATCCATCGCACCTGCCCTAAACAATCCGCCTTTGGCTGGGTTATTGCCGATGTAATCATAGAAGGCTAGTTTTTCGGGAATCTTCGACCAAACTTGAGATAAACTAAGGTTTTCGGTTTCACCCGATCGTATTCGTTTTTCTATTTCTTGTTGGAAGTAGCCTTGATCCCACTGATAACGAGTAGGGCCAAACAATTCGATCGGAGTGGCAGCGGAACCATACCACATAGTTCCGGAAACTACGAAAGCGGCAAAGAATACGGCAGCAATACTGCTAGATGACACGGTTTCGACATTTCCCATACGTAGAGCTTTATATAAACGTTGGGGAGGACGAACACTGAGATGAAATAAACCAGCAAGTATACCTAAAACTCCCGCTGCTATGTGGTGCGAGGCAATCCCGCCTGGTACAAATGGGTCGAAGCCTTCGGCCCCCCAAGCTGGATCTACGGGTTCCACTTTTCCGGTTAACCCGTAGGGATCCGATACCCAAATACCAGGTCCAAATAAACCTGTTACGTGAAATGCCCCGAACGCAAAGCAAATTACTCCTGAAAGAAATAAGTGGATTCCAAATATTTTTGGTAAATCCAGTGATGGTTTTCCTGTTCGGTCGTCTCGAAAGAGATCTAAGTCCCAATACACCCAGTGCCAGATAGCGGCTAGAAACAGCAAACCGGATAGTATTATATGAGCCGCCGCTACTCCTTCGTAACTCCATATACCTGCATCTGTTGCAGTATCCCCATTGATGCTCCAGCCTCCCCAGGATTTTGTTATCCCAATGCGAGTCATAAATGGGATGACGAACATACCCTGCCTCCACATAGGATCAAGAACGGGATCCGATGGGTCAAAAACAGCTAGTTCGTATGAAGCCATTGAACCCGCCCAGCCAGACACCAAAGCAGTATGCATCAAATGCACAGAAATAAGACGACCGGGATCGTTTAATACGACGGTGTGGACGCGATACCAAGGCAAACCCGTGAGAAACCCCTTTCTTGGATATTGAAAATGAGTGACCACTACGTAACTTTCTTGCAATATAGGCTTGCGCTATAAGTTAGAAATAGACGGCGGGATAATACTTGTCGTACGAAATCTACAAGTCAATTTTTTGGTTCATGATTAGAAGCAGTTCTCTGCTCTTGCTTCATCTATTTTTTTGCTGTCTGTACGAGACAAATAATAAGTAATATGAGATAAATCAATTATTTATCTTTGAGGAACAGATGAAGACATAGGTATTTTATCATTTCCGTACTTTATATAACAACGTAGAGATTGGTCCCATCATAGTCTATTAATATCTGCAAAAAAACACGGATTTTTCGTTCACGTCATATTTGTCAAACGTGTTATAATATGAAGTAAGCTCCTTTTCAGTCTGGCTTCTACGTCTCCAATTCGGAGGTAATTGCAACCTCTTTCATTAATTTTTATATGCCAATTGGTGTTCCAAAGGTACCCTTTCGTCTCCCTGGGGAAGAGGATGCGGCTCGGGTTGACGTATAGTGCGACTTGTCAGGTGTATCGAGCCGGACGGAAGCTGTTTCCGTCACCTCCTACCCGATTGGATTTGTCTACATCTCGCTTGAAATTGACTAACCTCTCAGTGGTCAAATGCGTGAGAGAAATCTGTCAATAGGTTCGGTAGTCGTTAGAATCCACGGCTAGTTGGAAGAAACAGATTGCTTAGGCTCCGATTACTCAACTCTAATCTAATTATCAATTTTAAACGAAATGACTGTGAAATAAGAATTGGAACATTGTAAGAAAAATATTTCTTTTTATGACTACATCCACAACATGCATGTGGGATTAAATATAGGGGAAAAAAACCTATTTGTTCTGTATGTACAAATGGTGATCGAAACTGCCTACCCCCGGGGTAGAAGATGAACCTAAAGATTCTCCATATCAGAAAAAAGGACTCAATAACAAACAGAAAAGAATTGGTGTAACAGGGAAAATGAAACGCGCTATGGTTAATTCACCGATCACTAGTTACGAAGCGGTTCAAAATGTTCGAAAACTGAGACAGACAGACTTGAACCAATAGCGCTGAAATGGGTTGTATAATCTAATTTATTCAACTTATTTCATGGGAAAGCTGCCGGAGCCGTATGTATCTAAAAATACCTATACGGTTCTAGGGAGGGGGCTCAGTGGAATAGTAGTCGCAAAAACCTATTCCAATCAACCGGCTTTATCGAGAAAGACTTCTTTTTCTGGGACAGCAGGTCGATGACGAGATTGCAAATCAACTTATCGGCATCATGATGTATTTAAATGGGGAAGATCAAGCCAAAGATATGTACTCATATATAAATTCACCGGGTGGGGCGGTCTTAGCCGGAATATCCGCTTATGATGCAATGCAATTTGTTATACCAGACGTACATACTATTTGCATGGGACTAGCTGCTTCGATGGGATCTTCCATTTTGGCTGGAGGAGAAATTACCAGACGTATAGCACTACCTCACGCTTGGCGCCAATGATTTGTGCGGATTAGAATCTTGCCTTCGCCTAGTTGAGGTAACAATAGCATGGCAATTCCTACTTAGCTATCCCTCCTGTAAACATCCAACTACGAAATACCGGAAAGCTGAGGAGGCAAAGCTAATTAAGATAAGTTTTTTAACTTGTAGTAGATTCATTTTCAATCGAAGTCAATATATTTTAGCGCCATAAATTGGATGAAATGTTGAATCTACATAATTTATTAAGCTTCAATCTTTATCTTGTATAAGAGTTAAAAAAACGGAGTTCGTAATTCTAAAACTTAAGCGATGCCAATTTCGTTATCAATCGGGAGTATATATAGCAAACTCTGGGATTGCTGGCGCGACGCAGCAACGGAACCATCATAATACGTTTGATAGAAAGGATGGTCTGATCTCGTAATATCTTTTCCACACCATACCGGCTAGGGGAGATTCTGCAACAGAATTAATTTTTAAAAGATTACTTTTTTTTTTCAAAACTTTTTAGACGAAAGTTTTATATTTAACTATTAGTTCGAACAGACTTCGTTGGCTCATAGTCTAGCCGTATGCAAAAAAAAATTGCCTGTACGGTTGTACCTAATCGGAGTCATCTAATTAGGGTAATGATTCATCAACCCGCCAGTTCGTATTATGATGGACAAGCTGGAGAATGCGTTATGGAAGCAGAAGAAGCATCAAAACTCCGCGATTGCATAACTAGAGTCTATGCTCAAAGAACAGGCAAACCTCTATGGATAATTTCTGAAGACACGGAAAGAGATGTCTTCCCGTCAGCAGAAGAAGCCCAGGATTACGGCGTCGCGGACCCTGTAGCGTTGGAAAACGCGTCAGAAATGAAATATTCAATGAGTAAGAATTGACTGAGACGTGAAAAAAAAAGGGGGGGGGGTTATTTCTTTTATTCAAAAAGTTTTTTTTGTAATCTCACGCCTATCCGTCCAGTTAGTTACTAAACCATTCATTGGAAAAAAAAAAAGTAATCTTTTAAATTTTCCTTTTTTTTGCTTAAAAAAAAAATTATAGAAATTTTAATTGTTAGATACTAACATATAACAAATTTTTCAAAATGGTTAAGAATAGTTTGAACCGAATGAAATATTTACGTCTTTAAACGTGCCGACAAATCAACAACTTATTAGAAAAGCGAGACAACAGTTGCGGGGTGGGACAAAATCTCCCGCTCTTCGAGGATGCCCCCAACGGAGAGGAGTGTGTACTAGGGTGTATGTGTGACCTGTTTGGATCGAGAACTTCAGACACTATAAAGGAAAGAGTCTAATTCTGTAAAATAATCCTCCAAGTGAAATAGGGGTAAATCCATAATCCATCTATTTTGATGAAAACAAAATAAAAATAGGAATTCGTGGTCTGAATCGGTGCAAATCCGATCATTTTGGTTTGGGACGACAAAAACCAATCGATGATAATAAAGTTGAGTTATCAAGCGAAACTGGGCAAGTGGTATCAACCCATATACATTCCTTGCCAATCTCTTTGCCATGGCGACGGGGGTCAGTTGCTACACCAATCCCCGATTAAAATATCGTTACTATACATATGATTCCTATTGAAACAAATAAGAGGAGATGAAATAACCCAAATTAATGGGATGAGTTAAGTATTGGGGATCACGCGACCCGCCAACAGCAATTTTATTTTTCTAGCTCTGGAAAATCTTAGGCTCCGGTATATAGGGGGGACCCGACTGTCGTAATCAATTTGCCACGGAAACATCGGAAACCCAATTATCTTCGGTACAATGTGCTGTCTCCTAAGAGATACAGAGATTAAGGTTAAATCTCCAACCCGTACCGGATACCAAAATAGTTGCGGGAGGGAAAGTCGGGGCAGCAAAAGATGCCGGAATTTTTACTTATAACATTGGATAAAAAGATGACAACTTGTCGCAACTGACAGAATTTTTGATAATTATGAAGCAATCCTCTGCGACCCTTTAAGAAATGAAAACCTTGGTATATCATTAGATATGGTGTTGCTAAAAGATATATCTTTGGTATTCTCATATCTACTTAACATAGATATACTTTTCGGTGTGACATAGCATATCTATTTATCTAAATTAATATTTCTCTATTATCAACCTCACTTTCGAGGAAAATCTTTTTTGTGCTAACCAAAAAGATCACATTAAATAAAAGAGGGAGATATTGAAACGAAAAAGTTAAAAAAAAAAAATAGCGGAGGCTAGGAATAAATGGACTTCTTAGACGAAGACTTAATTTTCTGTGAGGCTATACTATAATGACCAGAGTAAAACGGGGATCTATATCTCGGAGATATCGCAAAAGCATTCTCAATTTTGCATCCGGATTTCGGGGAGCTCATTCAAAATTATTTAGAGCAGCGAGTCAACAAGAGCAGAGGGCATTAGCTTGTGCTTATGTAGATAGAAGCAACCGAAAGAGAAGATTTCGTCGTCTGTGGATCGTTCGGATTAATGCAGCAGCTCGAAAAAATGGAACTACGTACAGTTTATTGATTCACAAATTGCTTGAGAATCAAGTTTTTCTGAATCGCAGGGTACTCGCGCAAGTAGCTACTCTAGACGCCTACTGCTTTTCCAGTATGATGCTAAAAATTAACAGTAATGAACATTAACATCCAGCCGTAAGCCTCTCCGGATTAAGCGGAGAGGCCAAAAATAATAAAAAAAAAACGCATTAATTTGCGGATCTATTGTAGATAGGAAGAAAAAACAAACAGAAAAACGGACTGTCTTGTAGGCAACGAATTAGTTTGTAGACATCAGTTTGATTTAAATACATTCAATTAAATGTATTTCGCGAGAAATTTTTACCCTCCAAATTCAGAAATTCGCCAGAATTAAATTGTCTAATTTTCATTTTTTGAGAAGGGCAGTAAAGCCAGGATACGAGCTCTCTTTATCGCGGTAGCTACCGAACGCTGTTGTTTGGAAGTCAGCCTATTCATGCGTCTCGATAGTATTTTTCCCTGCTCACCAATGAATCGACGAAGTAAGCTAGTATTTTTATACTCAATAAAATCAGTAGGCCGGATGGACGGGGAACGTCTACGGAGAGATCGTTTAAATTTATTCGTAATAGTTTTTTTTTTCTTTTTGATTACCAATACAAAATAATATTGATTACTTTTAGATTAATCAGATATACCCTTTATTTTTTTAGTTCCTTATGATAAGTATGTTTGTAGCAGCAAACACAGAATTTCTTTGATTCCAACCGAGTAGGTGTGTTACGACGATTTTTACGCGTGGTGTATCGAAACATACCCGTAGATTTATCGACAGCGACAGCCTCTTTGGAAGTACAGATTGTACACGCTAAGGCAATGGTTACTCTGGCGTCCTTCCTTTTGGTCATAAAATCAATTGCGTCATAATTAAGATAATTTTTGGAAATTGTTAAGGGGGGGGGGGGGGTTCACAAGTAGATCTAAATGTATTTGAGCGAACTACTCACGAAGTTTCAGCAATAAAATTTAGATTTCAGCTATCCAAAAAAAAAATTGGGTTACATGCTATTTGCTTATCAAGATAGAAATTTATCCGATTTTTCTATTGCCTCGTCTGACCCCTCTGTAAGTAGTTCTTTTGGTCAAAGAAACGGAAATAACAAAGCGTCGGGAAAGAAACGGTTGACTTCTATTAGGGAAGCAGCTAACAACCCAAACCATATTGCAGCTACAACTGGGGCCGTAGAAAGATAAATCTTCACGTGTTGCATTAAAACTACTCCTTCTTCTTAATCTCTTATTCTTCTAGCTGTTAGTCTTGATTGCTCCTTTTCTTTCTACCCTTTAAAAAACCAATTATTTATAGCTTATAAATCAACCTTTCGAAAGAAAAAACTGATAACTAATGCTAGGTATTCCAGGATTGGTGCCCGCAATGTTAACGAAAAAGAAAAAAGATAACAACTGGACGGATTGAAAATAGAAAGCTATCTATCGAGAAAACGAGAAGAAGTTTTTTTTTACTGGTAGCCGGTATCTAAAATTAGCAGCTATAATAAGATGAATTAAACAGCGTTAGATGAACAATATCAGTTACGAATCGATATTGATAGGGATGTAACGCAGCTCGGTAGCGTGTTTGTTTTGGGTACAAAATGTCGCAGGTTCAAATCCCGTCATCCCTATTCTTAATTCGTGCATCAAGGTTTGATAATAGGGCTTCTTGTCCTAAAAGATCTATGACTACTCCTGAAAAATACGGGATCTCTTATTCCTTCCTGCTCGCGCAGTGAGCAAGGAAACTGTCCTATTTCTGTTGAATAACAGAATTACCCCGAAGAAGGGGACGCCCTTAGTTCAGTCCGGTAGAACGCGGGTCTCCAAAACCCGATGTCGCAGGTTCAAATCCTACAGGGCGTGCTTACTACTTAGCCAAAAATTATCTGAAGGAGATAAAATGTAGCGAATACAAGATATTGGTAAAATGGAAACAGCAATTTTGGGTTGTCGAAACAACCCCGCATTTCCGTTTTTTAGAGAAATAAGCTCTTTCCGACGAATTTTGAAAATGATGAAGTAGTAAAGTTTTCTAAATGAATTTTTTCTAATTTTTGTTCTAAATCAATTAAATCAAAAGATTGACTGGTTTTTTAGATGCGACAATTAAGAAAATCTATCGAATATCTAGTTGATCGCCGCGTCGATATTGTGGGTATGCGGTTACAAACAATCCAGCTAAAGTTATGGGAATCAAACCCGACACAATTCCCGATAGTGATGCTTCAACCATTCTAGTTTATAGATATTTGATGTAAATACTTATCAAACTTCCCAAAGTTTCTTTTTGCGTCAACTAAAGATTAATTGGTAAGTGCAATGAAATAGTAGGCACCGTCGGGTGCCCCTTTTTTTGCCCCCCCCCCTATCTATATTTTAGGGGATAATGATAAGTCACAGAATCTGGATTTTGTTCAATCCAACAAATAAGACTAAGGTCAAAGTTAAAAGAGATGCCAAAAGGGCGAAATAGCTTAAAAAAGTGAACATAAATTTGAATACTAAATTAGCAAACAGATAGATTATTATACAATATATGATTTCTTTGAGTAGTTTATCACTCGAACTTACCAAATCAAAATTGTTTACTCAATTTTGCAAAGTTGGGTTTAATTACTAAGATATATCTGTTATTCTACTATTAATTGATCTAAAATCATCAACTTAGGTTATTTCTTAAAACTATGTGTCACTTTATCAGGTAAACTATTCCTTAGTATTTATTACTCGTTAATAAATGAAAATAAATGAATTAGTTGTTGCTGAAAAAGCATTTCCTCGTTTTTGGTAACGAGGACCATTCCCCCAGAAGGGCTCTCCGTGTTGTATTTGACTTATACCTATAAATTTTGTAAATCTAGTTGAAATTAGTAATTGGTTGGACACACTGAGAGACTAACACAGGGTTCAAAATAAAGAAAATGGGGGAATACACGCGCCCGCGAAGTGAGATGCCGTACGAGTGTGAACCCAGCTAAAGTCCCCTAATCCCCAGTTAGTTCGGTCTAGATGTAGTCAACCACTCATAAAACTTTTGTCAGTATCAAAACCCTCCTCTCGTTTGGTAAAGAAGTGACCTTGCCGCATTAAAGATGGGCTAGCTATACTAAACCAGTATATTTTGGATATACCCTGGGTATAATACTGACAACCCAATTAGGGTTAGATCTCATTCGAAAACGAAAAGGTTTACTGTTAGATTCTTCATCTCTCACCTCTTTTTTTTTTTTCTTTTTCGGAAAACAATCCCTTTTACAAGATAGATATAGATAGATACGGAGCTGAACATGTCTGGGAATACAGGAGAACGCCCCTTCGCTGACATCATTACTAGTATTTGATACTGGGTCATCCACAGCATTACTATACCCTCCCCGTTTATTGCAGGCTGGCCGTTTGTCAGTACAGGTTTAGCTTACGATGTTTTTGGAAGCCCCCGCCCAAACGAATACTTTTCAGAGAGCCGACAAGAGGTTCCCTTGGTAACTGGCCGTTTCGATTCGCTGGAACAGGTCGACGCATTCACAAAATTCTTTTAGGAGAAATCAACGGCTTTAGATAAAACTTATCCGATCTTCACTGTTAGGTGGTTAGCCGTTCATGGCTTAGCTATACCTACAGTTTTCTTTTTGGGGTCCATATCAGCTATGCAATTCATTCAAAGATAGTTTTTAGTGAGCTCCGAATTTACGACACAACCGAATCCAAATAAACAGAGTGTAGAATCGAATCGTACAAGTCTTTACCGGGGATTATTACTGATTTTTGTACTCGCTGTTCCATTTCCTAATTACTTTTTCAATTAGAAACTAAAAAAGAATTGTTTGAAGAAGAAATCGAGATCCTGAATAAATTATTTGTGACTGTTAATGTCTCAAGTCAAGACCAGATGATGAAGCCAAATAAGTAGAGGGCAAGGAGGTGTCACAGATGACAAATACCACTGGAAGGATTCCCCTGTGGTTGGTAGGTACTGCAGCCGGTACACTTGTGATAGGTTTGTTAGGCATATCCTCTTACGGGGCTTACTCAGGGTTGGGGTCGTCTCCTTGAAAAAAAAAACTGACAATTGATCAATAAGATTTTGTGGAACTTTACAAGCGAAGTCTTCTTTTTTTCTTCTCTTTTTATCTAAAGAAGGAGAAGAAAAAAAAAACGATTCAATAGATATATCTATTGAATAATAGAAAGACGGATCTGTGAGTTATTTCATTATGCTTTCTCCATCGACTGGACGTAAGAGCTTAATTGGTATGGTAGTTATACGACGCATCTTTCAAGTAGACAGAGACAATTCGACCCATTCTTTATATCCAAAGAATCGATCAAGACTAAATATGACACCTAGGGAGGGTACTCTTATCCTTCTTTTTTTTTTTTACCATCATTTTTTTTTTATTTAAGCGCGGGATCTATTTCTGTGGTTTAGATATCTACTACTACCCACCGCCGCATATTCCGTGCCCCAGTTCAGGCTTGATAGAGTCGAACTAGGGAACGGGTCAATTGAGAAATCATCTGATTGGGTTAAAGAAAGAAAATACGCGTGACTTTGTCAATGGTATTTCATTTATATGCGGTCATATGAAAAGTTGACACAATTAAGTCAATACTTTGCTTGTGGCTATCAAGGAGTTAAAAACTATTTTTCCATACGCAATTACGGATTATTTAGCCGAGGGAAAGACGAAAAACCGAAAAGAGTAGGCAATCAAAAATCCATTTCTGCCAACTGCACTTTTTCAAACTGTTTTTTCTTAAGCACAAGAAAAATCTGTGCCAATACAACGGAAGCAAAAAAAGCTATGAGACCTTGAATACGCAACGGGTCTTGAAGTACAACTTCCACTTCTCCCTGACCGAATCCCCCAACATTGGGGTTACTAGTCAATGGCTGATCAGCCTTGACGAACTCACCTTCCGAAACTATGAGCTCAGGACCGGGAGGGACAATATCAGTTGTTTCACGATTTTCAGATGACTCCTCGATAGTGATCTCGTATCCACCCTTTCCTTCTCTACGAGCAATCCTCTTTACTTTTCCTGCTGCTGAAGCAGTATAAACCGTGTTGTTACTTCTGCTTCCATCTGGATAGATTTGTCCCCTCCCCCTATTTCCTCCAACATAAATAGGATATTTGAAAAAATGGGCTTCCTTGTCAGTACCAGGATCCGGTGAGAGAATTGGGAATAATATTTCGCTGTATAATTTGCCCGGTAGTGGTCCTACGACGATTACGTTTTCTCTGCCGGGACGGTAAGTTTGAAACGACAATTTCCCCAATTTTTCTTTAATTTCGGCTGGAATTCGATTAGAAGGAGCCAGCTTGAACCCGTCTGGCAAAATGAGAACGGCGCCAACATTCAAGCCACCCTTTTTCCCATTTGAAAGTACTTGTTTTATCTACGTATCATATGGAATCTTAACAACTGCCTCAAATACAGTATCGGGAAGAACGGATTGCGGGGCCTCAATATCCACAGGTTTCTTGGCTAAATGACAGTTGGCGCACACAATACGTCCCGTAGCTTCTCGGGGGTTTTCATAATTTTGTTGCGCAAAAATCGGATATGCATTTGATACAGATGGGCAATTTAATTCAGCGAAACCGATCGATAGTGCAAGTGACAGAATCCAACAACTTTTCATCCAATTATTCGTAATTCTTCTTCGCGTAGATTGATGATTAGTCTCAAGTCTTTTTACAACCGGGTCATACGTTGACGCCGCTTGCTAGCAAACAAAATCTTCTCGTTCTAATTCTTTTCATTCCTAAAAATTAAACTAGTTTTTAGCAGATACCGTATGGGAGAGGGGGGGGGGGGTCAATTAAACTAAATGAGTGAACTAGTTTAGCCCGTTAGCTACAAATTCCAATCAATGTTTGTCACCCACTCATTGTATGATAAGTTGCTACAATTGAGGGAGATGCGCGATTCAAATGACGAAAAATCCAATATTTGGATATTGTATCTAAAACAACTGGAAAGGTTGAAACGAGGCGAGAGATTACATATTTATTTGGAACCAAGCCAAAATGTTTAGAGACGGAGCCTATGACGATTTCCCAACCATGGGGCGAGTGGAATCCTACGCATAAATCAGTTATTAGAAGAATCAAGAACGCTTTCATCGTGTCATTTAAGCTATAAGACAGCTCCTGAATCCGGGAATTCAAAACCGCAAGTCTTTTTCGACCCGTCATAAACGATAAAGTTAAGATGGCAATACTAATTACATCGGTTATTAACTGTAGCAGTAGCTGAATATTCAACTCGTTATACATTATCGCCAATTGAATTGTCTCGTCATACGCATTTGCATCGAAATTCTGCAACTGCGTATCTACAAAATGTTTAGTCGCATCATCTAACCAGCGCAATGCTTCCACTTCTCGAAGCTGTCTCAGAGCTTTTTCCTCTTGAAGGGGGTTGAGAAAAACTTGAGTTTGATTGATGTTCCACCAACCTCTAATCCAAGACTCTAGAAACCAAAATTTGATACTTATTGGAATTGTGAGGGGTAAAAGCAGAAAGAAACCAACATATTGAAGGGAAACTAATGCTTGGTTTTTAGATAAGTCAAAATCATTATGGACTAACACACTTGAGTTATCTGTTAATTCTGCCCTAAACCTAGATAAGGTGCGAGTTACCGACCGGGGCACCAAACTAATTGACTCATAGGCCGATGGAAATGCCGATTCGTTATTCAATGATTTTTCAATTACTTTTTTAGTAGTTTGAAGTGGAAAAAAGTTTCCATAACGACACGCTCTCTTGATATTAAAGCGATTTACAGCCGCTTCAATCCAAGCTAATTTCCTATTTATTTTCTCTATATTCTTCAACCTATAAAAAACGCATGTTTTGGCAAAGTAAAAGTCATTTTTCAATTTCTGTTTCTTATCTCCTGAAGAAATAAATTTCTTCATCCGGCTATTGACTCTTTTGCCATCCGTGCAACAATCTTGTCGAAATTTCAAATATATATCTCGGAAGAGGGAAGTTTTTGGAAAGTTAGACATATTCAAACAATTTTTTGTCAAAAAATTAGTTGCGCAACAGCACCCAACTGGAATTGAAAGAAATCCAAGTAGTTTTGTTCCGTGGACAAATATAAGATCTTTTTGCATTCCCAAAATAGATATGCTAAATCTGTGCTCTAGGAGACTACAATATATTAGATATCTAGATTTATTAAATGCCTTGTTGATAGGCGCCGTCGTGGCCCGCAACAACCCCTCATCCGTTGGAGTGGATGACTCCATTTGGAAGAAAATCGAGTAGTTTTTTTTTGAGGGCTGTAGTTGCTTACTAGCCTCGTAAGCTCTATCCGGGGAACGATCTGGAGTACTAAAAAATCGTCGAATAACCTTACTTTTCCAGTAATGTAATCGCATATATTAACTATAACTATGATTATCTATCAATCAATAGAAACAAGTACGCTAAGTATGACACCAATCAAATGAATTCTTGTAATTAGGTTATCCTTTTTGTGATATCCCACTTAGGTGACCCCGCATTTTTCTATAAATCATCCAGTTATAAGAAAGAGTCAGTAATATTTGAAAACCTTCAATCGATACACGCAGGAAACGGGCGGGTTCAGCAGCTTTTTCTTCCATATCTCCTAAAGTTAAACCTTCACCGATCCTAGTTAGTGGAATATTCTGTCGACCCCTAACTTTCAAGTAGAGAATTTGGCGAGGATAAAAGCCTTCCCGACTTTCCAACCCAACAGCTTCCACATCTTTTAGTCCAAGTCGGATGTGGATACGGCGGCTCTTTCCAGGAAAGCCCCACCGAAAGATGGAAGAGAATCCTTCTCGCTTGTCAAACAGGTTGTAGCCACCCCCCACGTTCCAAAACGCAGTACACCACAGATACAGTCCGAGAAAAAGGCCCGCAATACCGTAAAAACACATTACAACACCTTGCGGAATAAAAACAATATGTTCAGATGAAAGTCCGGGGATTAGATCTTTCCCGACGTAGCTTGAAAGTCCTACCAGTAAAAAACCCGTTGCGCCACAGGGAAGGATACAGGCCCAGCATAAATTGGCAAATGTACGGGAGCCTTTTATGATATCTACTCGGATCCTTTTGGAGCGGCAATTCATTACTATTTCCTCACAGATTACATAATAAATAGATTAACCAAATTGTCACCGACTTTACTTTCCCTATTTTTTTTTTCTGGTTTACCCCCCCCTCCTGACATATTTGCGTTTAGTACTAAAGTACCAAAATATAGTTCAAGCTTGTGAGATTCATTAATTACCTACACGTACCTCATTCTGGGAACGGCTAATCAATCTATATATCATTTAATACAAAAAAAAAATAATGAAATATAGATTGATTGAAACAGCTTCATTTCTTAAAGTTGTTGGAGAAAAGGATAATTGCCGAGAAATAGAGAACTAATCTCGGTTAAGTATTAAAGCTATCCCTTGATTTTAAGTGATTAGAAAAAGTCCCAAAGCGGCTTACGACGTTTCCAAAAGGAAAAAAAAAATTATAAGATTTCATCCCGCTCTATATATAGAAATGAGATAGCCATTGTAACTGCTGGAAAAACCAAACCAACTAGGGGTACAAAGATGGAGGGTAGATAAGATGCTGCCATTATAAAATTACCTCAATTACAATAGGAAAAATAGAAAATTCATTTCTACAACAATATAGCTTTGCTTCACTCTTCTTTCTAATATCTAATGATAGTCTTTTTATTCCGTAAAGAAAAGGGTTTCCTGAGCTTTCATTGAAATAATAGAAACTGCATTCTCCATTTTACAAATTCTCTTGGCCGGGATGGGGACGGAGTATGCCGATACCAAAAAAGAAGAGATCCAACAAATATTCTTTTTTTTTTTTGTTTATTTTTATTATGCAAAAATGGAAATAACAAATGTCTTCTCATTTAGTGGTTCGGGGTAAGAGGTGACCGAGTTAAAAATACGAAACATAAGAATCGGGAACGAATTCAATCTTTTTTTTTAGAAGGAGCTAATGAATAAAGATCGGAAATCTCGCCTAAAACACCCTTCAATAGATTACGCGGAACGATCGAATCGAGTAGCCCATTATCAAATAGAGACTCAGCTGCTTGAAAACCATCAGGTATTTTTTGACGCAATGTTTATTCAATTACCCTTTTACCCGCGAATGCTGTATACGCTTTAGGCTCGGCAATAATAATATCTCCCAACATGCCAAAACTGGCAGTAACACCTCCGGTGGTTGGATAGGTAAGGACCGATATATAAAGTAATTTTTTCTGAACTTGATGAATTTGCAAGACGGAAGAAATTTTAGCCATCTGCATCAAGCTTAACGTTCCTTCCTGCGTACGCGCTCCCCCGGAAGCACAAGTCAAAACCAACGGCGAAGACTTATCTGTAGCATATTCGATTAAGCGAGTAATCTTTTCACCCACAACAGACCCCATACTTCCCCCCATGAAGTGGAAGTCCATAACACCAAGCGCAATAAGTGTTCCATTTAGATAACCTATACCTGTTTGAATGGCGTCGGTTAAACCCGTTTTCTCCTGAGAACCGACTATTCGATTTCGGTGGGAATCCTCGTCAGAAAAATCTAAGACATCTCTTGCAGTCATATCTTCATCCATGGGAATCCATGTGTTGCGATCAATTAAAAGTTCTATCCTTTCCATACTATTCGTTGAAATATGATAACCGCATTCTTCACAGACACTCTTATTCTGTTTCAAAAATTTTACATGAAGCATGTTCCCGCAGTTATCACGTCGCGCCCATAATCCCTTATTTGTATTAACATTTATCCACTTTTCTCTTTCTTTTTCGGCTGAGACAGAGACCCTCGTAGCTTCTTCAAGGAAAGCTCCAATTAATCCGCCGAATTTGCGCTTATCTTCAAACCAATTTGTTACAGACGTAAGAATCTCCTCATCTGTTGTTTCCATTATAACTCGTTGAGTTAAAAAAAATTTCAATGCATCTTTTTTAACATATGACAAATCTTTACTACGCATAAAGTATGTATCAGCAAATTGGTACCAAATCTAAGCCCATTGACCCAATATAGAATGTAATCCGCAATTAACTAATTATCTAGTAAATTACTACTATTGTAGGTGGTGAATTTCTATTATCCGACAAAATAAAGGAAGCAATAGGTTAGAGGACTAACCTTGATAGAGGTTTTTCTATCATAAAAAATGTTAGATCTAAGTTTAGACCACCCTTTTTTTTTCTATTGTAATCCAACAATACGGGTTGGCAGGGATTCGAACCCTTGGATTTATATATGTGCAATATGCACTCCCCAGCAATCACCGTTGATTAACCAACTTTGCATAGTAGGAGTATGAGAAAATATTGAATTTTCCCCATACTCCCGATCACAGCTGTTGCAGAACAGACGCTAATAAGAAATAGCTACAAAAAGTCAAATCTATTTCATTCAAATTTATTTACAACGTATCAATTGTATCAAACTCAAATTTAATAGCTTTCCATATCTCGCATGCAGCAGCTAATTCTGCACTCCACTTACTAGCTTCGCGGATAATCTCATTACCTTCACGAGCAAGATCGCGACCTTCATTACGTGCTTGTACGCAAGCTTCTAACGCGACCCGGTTGGCTACCGCACCGGGTGCATTTCCCCAGGGATGTCCCAAGGTTCCTCCACCGAACTGTAAGACAGAATCGTCCCCAAAGATTTCGGTTAGAGCTGGCATGTGCCATACGTGGATACCCCCCGAAGCTACGGGGAGTACACCCGGCATAGATACCCAATCTTGGGTGAAATAAATACCGCGTGTACGATCTTTCTCGATATAATCGTCGCGGAGTAAATCGACGAAACCCAGAGTGACTTCCCTTTCTCCTTCTAGTTTACCTACTACAGTTCCAGCGTGTATGTGATCCCCGCCGGACATGCGCAATGCCTTAGCCAATACACGAAAATGCATACCGTGATTTCGTTGTCTATCAATCACAGCATGCATCGCGCGATGAATATGAAGAAGCAGGCCATTGTCTCTGCAATAGTAAGCTAAACTGGTATTTGCAGTAAACCCTCCGGTCAGGTAGTCATGCATGACAATCGGTGCGCCCAATTCTCTAGCAAAAACAGCCCTCTTCATCATTTCTTCACATGTACCTGCAGTTGCGTTTAAGTAGTGCCCCTTAATTTCGCCTGTTTCAGCTTGAGATTTGAAAAGAGCTTCTGCAACAAATAAGAAGCGATCTCTCCATCGCATGAATGGTTGGGAATTTACGTTTTCATCGTCTTTTGTAAAATCAAGTCCACCACGAAGGCATTCATAAACGGCTCTACCGTAATTTTTTGCAGATAGGCCTAATTTTGGCTTGATCGTACATCCTAATAAGGGACGTCCATATTTGTTCAACTTATCCCTTTCAACCTGAATACCATGTGGCGGTCCGATGAAAGTTTTAGAGTAAGCGGGAGGGATTCGAAGGTCTTCCAAGCGTAGGGCACGTAGAGCTTTAAATCCAAAAACGTTACCTACAATGGAAGTAAACAGATTGGTGACGGAACCTTCTTCAAAAAGGTCCAAGGGATAAGCTACATACGCGATATACTGATTTTCCTCTCCAGCGACGGGCTCGATATCGTAGCATCGGCCCTTGTAACGGTCAAGGCTGGTCAGCCCATCTGTCCACACAGTGGTCCACGTACCTGTAGAGGACTCCGCAGCTACTGCAGCTCCGGCTTCTTCAGCTGGTACTCCGGGTTGTGGGGTCATCCGGAAAGCTGCCAAGATATCAGTATCTTTAACCTTGTATTCGGGGGTGTAATAAGTCAGTCGGTAATCTTTGACACCAGCTTTGAATCCAACACCCGCCTTAGTCTCCGTTTGTGGCGACATGGGTTTCTTCCTCCCTATGACTAAATTAATAAATCTTGCAAAGATGAGGTCTGCTCGGCATAGGTAGAGTATTTCGATGTGAAACGCATCGTGGATATAGGTCAATCCGAGCATGATACTTAAATACCTATCAAAACTCCATTTCAAACATGGGACGTTATCATTTTATACCGCGTCTCACACAGGGTGCAACTAATCAACCTGTTTTATCATAAAAACTGTCCAAAAAGCAGCATTCTGCTTTATCCTAATTGACTTGGGAATCTCTTCGCGGTTAGACTGGTCGATAGACTGCAAACCAAATAACTTTTAATCCCTTGCATGTAATGGTCAATATTATTTGTCAAAGAGGAGGACGCACGCCCAAAAGATTAAGATCTAATAATGAGTCGCAGATCTCACTAGTCTATAAATCGGATACAAGACGAAGGATAAGTCTGCTTCATCTATGTCTTCTCTCTCCCAACCTCCATTTTACTTCTCTATAGTTACATCTCTAAAACGATTTCCAATAAAAGCAAATGGGTGGGAAGTGGATGGTTGACTCCTTCTTTCCCACTAACCACTAGACGACAAAATACCACATATTTTTATCGATTCAATAATCAAATAAAGATAATACACCGAAATAGTATAGTTATGAAAACCATCTCTCTATCTTTCGAAATTTCTGAATTGGTGGGAAAAAACGTGGGCTACATCACTCAGATCATTGGACCAGTGTTGGATGTGGCTTCCTCGCCGGGGGAGATGCCTAACATTTACAACTCACTAATAGTCAAGGGACAAAATCCAGCAGGTCAGGAAATTAATGTTACTTGCGAGGTCCAACAATTATTGGGTAACAATGAAGTCAGAGCAGTAGCAATGAGTGCTACAGATGGTTTGACGAGAGGTATGGGTGCCGTTGATACGGGAGGCCCCCTTAGTGTTCCCGTTGGTGAAACTACTCTTGGACGAATATTCAACGTACTCGGCGAGCCTGTAGATAATTTGGGTCCCGTACAGAGTAGTACGACTTTTCCAATTCACAGGTCCGCCCCAGCATTTACCCAGTTGGACACTAAATTATCGATTTTTGAAACGGGTATAAAGGTTGTGGATCTCTTGGCTCCGTATCGTAGAGGCGGGAAAATTGGGTTATCTGGTGGGGCTGGAGTTGGAAAGACGGCTCTTATTATGGAATCAATTAATAATATTGCGAAAGCTCATGGAGGTGTATCTGTATCTGGTGGGGTAGGGGAACGCACACGTGAAGGCAATGATCTTTACATGGAAATGAAAGAATCAAAAGTTATTAATGAACAAAATATTTCGGAATCAAAGGTGGCCCTGGTTTATGGTCAGATGAATGAACCACCAGGAGCTCGTATGAGAGTTGGCTCAACCGCTCCAACAATGGCGGAATACTTTCGAGATGTTAACAAGCAAGATGTACTCCTATTTATCGACAATATTTTTCGCTTTGTCCAAGCGGGATCAGAAGTATCGGCATTACTGGGTAGGATGCCTCCTGCCGTGGGTTACCAACCGACCCTCGGTACAGAAATGGGATCGTTGCAGGAAAGAATTACTTCTACTAAAGAGGGCTCAATAACTTCCATTCAAGCTGTTTACGTACCTGCAGATGATTTGACCGACCCGGCTCCCGCCACGACATCTGCGCACTTGGATGCCACTACTGTGCTTTCAAGGGGATTAGCAGCAAAAGGTATTTATCCAGCTGTAGACCCGCTGGATTCCACCTCGACTATGTTACAGCCGTGGATTGTAGGAGAAGAGCATTATGACACAGCACAGGGAGTTAAACAGACTTTGCAACGTTACAAGGAACTTCAAGATATTATAGCTATTCTGGGACTAGACGAATTATCCGAAGAAGATCGCCTGACGGTAGCTAGGGCTCGAAAAATAGAACGCTTTTTATCGCAACCTTTTTTTGTAGCAGAAGTTTTCACCGGTTCCCCGGGTAAATACGTAAGTCTATCAGAAACCATTAAGGGATTTCAAATGATTCTTCCTGGAGAGTTGGATAATCTACCTGAACAAGCTTTTTACTTAGTTGGAAATATCGATGAAGCCACTGCAAAAGCTACGGCTTTACAAGCGGAGGGTCAATAAGATATATGGTCCTTAATCTTCGCGTAATGGCCCCTAATCGAATAGTTTGGAATTCCGAGGCTTGGGAAATCGTTTCATCCACAAATAGTGGTCAGATTGGTATACTACCCAACCACGCGCCACTACTTACAGCTTTGGATATGGGAGTTTTAAAGATACGCCACAACGGGCAGTGGTCTGCAATGGCCCTGATGGGCGGTTTTGCCATGATAGAAAACAATCAGGTAACAATATTAGTTAACGAAGCAGAAAAAGCTACCGAAATTGATCCCGACGAAGCTCGGAGAGCTTTCCAGATGGCCCAGGCTGATTCAGCTAAAGCGAAAGGAAAGAAAAGAGTAATAGAAGCCAACTCAACATTTAAAAGAGCGAAGGCCAGGCTAGAAGCTTCAAATGCTACTTAACGGGCTTTTTATGAGTCCGAATAGTAAGCATGATTTGATAGTCTTATGATAAGACTACCCCGCTTACCCGAAAAAAACACGCCACGCGTAAAAACCCTCGATCCGTTTCATATACACTAAAACTTATTAGATACCAACTTAATCCTCTCGGTATCTAGTAAGTTTTATCTATTGGTATCTAGTAACGTTTACCTACTATTGGATTCGAACCAATGACTCTCGCCGTATGAAAGCGATACTCTAACCACTGAGTCAAGTAGGCCGCCATTAATTTTTAATCTATACTATTTCTTTATACCTTTACTTAATCAAAAGAGGTGTTACTAATATATATATGTCACTATTATAACCGAAAGAGTAGCTAGATACAACTGAATGTTTGATCATTTCATAGATATTCGATCCTTTCTATGTGCTGCATAGAAACCCTTTGTTCAAAGGAATTTGATGACTTGACATAAGTGAATTGATACCGACGATGCTTTATCATATATGATAAAGCAATTTGGGGGCTATGGTTCAGCGGTAGAGCGCCCCGTTTAAAAATGCACTGATATTTATTCCCCAGGGAATTCGGCAAAACCCAACAACTTTTGCAAAACTCTGTGTGATAATTTCTCACCTCACTCGCGTCAATATTTTAGAACGCAAAATAACACTAGAGTGACAGACAGGGTAATCAAAATAAAGAAATTAACGGGTTAATAATCCAAAGCTACAAGAAGCGAAGTGGAAGAGACGGCACGGGCACTCCAGGTTACATCTGTTCTTCATCTCATGAACTTTGGATTGTAAAAGATGTCGTATAGTTATTTCAATTATTTTTTTTTTTTTTTATTTTGTGATTCTTTAGAAGTAAAGAGAGATTTGTTGGTTGGAAAAAATAGGTTGAGCATATTCTATTGCTTACTTCTCCCAATTAGATGGGGGTAGCCAATGAGGGGAGAACCCGACGCCGTAAAAGCGGCATGTTGACTTCGCCAAAAAGTTAAAGAACGTTTCCTTTTTAGTACCTCGATCCACATGACCGAAAGTATCTACGATTACAAGCCATATAGTTCTAACTTAGGGTAAAAGAAAGGGAGGGAGGTCAAGAGAAATGGTTTTTGACATACCGCCGGCTTACTAAACCTAAGCCGTTTATTTCCTTCAAACCTAAATCATTCAGATTTTATATTTTAAAGATGAAAAAAAAAACTAATATATATATATATATGTTAGTTTTCTGATGCAATTAATAACTAGCTGGATCTTTAAAATGTATAGCCAATCTGTTGAGATTTATAAGTCACTCAATCTTTTTTGTCAGAAAATATACACTGTGATTGTCAAAGGTTAAAAAAAAAAACGAAATTGAAAGAATTAAGGTCGAAGGAGTAGGCAAATGTTTCTGCTACACCAATATGACTCCTTTTGGATTTTCTTACTAGTATCTATATCTATTCCCTATTTAGCTTTTTTGACTCCCGGATTTATTGCTCCCGCTCGAAAAGGACCAGAGAAGTTAACTAGTTACGAGTCGGGCATTGAGCCGAAAGGGGATGCTTGGATTCGATTTCAGATACGTTATTACATGTTTGCTTTGGTTTTCGTGGTTTTCGACGTCGAAACCATATTTTTATATCCCTGGGCTGTATCTTTTACAGAGTTGGGACTACTTGCTTTCATTGAAGTGATCATATTCATCTCTATATTAGTTGTTGGTTTGGTTCACGCATGGCGAAAAGGAGCATCGGAATGGTGTCAACTTCCAAACATTCGGGGAAAAGTGGCGGAGAGAGAGTCGAACCCTGCGATGTAGATATCCCCCTCAATTCGGTGGAGCCCAACCTCTCAGACTGGGGCGTGTCAAATTCAATTTTTTTAGCTAATATCAGTGATTTCTCTAATTGGTCCAGACTTTCCAGTTTGTGGCCACTTTTATACGGAACCAGCTGCTGTTTCATTGAATTTGCCTCTCTAATTGGTTCACGGTTTGATTTCGACCGATACGGTCTAGTACCCAGATCCAGTCCTAGGCAAGCAGATCTAATTGTTACCGCTGGTACCATAACTATGAAGATGGCCCCGTCCCTTGTAAGACTTTACGAACAAATGCCTGATCCAAAATATGTAATCGCTATGGGAGCTTGTACTATTACAGGGGGCATGTTTAGCACGGATTCCTATAGCACCGTTCGCGGGGTAGACAAATTAATTCCCGTCGATATCTATTTGCCGGGTTGCCCCCCTAAGCCTGAAGCTATTATTGACGCAGTAACAAAACTCCGCAAGAAAATTGCTAGAGGAAGTTTCATAGATAATACCTCCCGCCCCACCCGAACGAAATACCCCGCAATAAGTCATCGATTTTGTCTTGTACCTAGCATAAATATAGGGAAATACAATCAAGAATTAATTACTTGTGACACGAAGCTCTTATCAAATACTTTCTCAAAAAAGTTTCGAAAGCTTAAAAATAAGTCTGACAAATAAACATTAGAAGGAAACGAATAACTAGAGCTCATTTGGTACATCGATAGGAGAAAAAAGAGGTGTCGATCAATATGAACGCTACCAGTATAGATAAGTTCAATATCGAGAAGCGGGGTCGGTTGTCCGCTTGGTCAACGAAATATAGGTTTTCCCATCGACCTTTAGGTTTTGATTACAGAGGTGTCGAGACTTTGCAGGTCAAGGCGGAAGATTGGTTGTCTGTAGCTGTTGCCCCATATGCTTACGGTTTCAATTACCTGCGGTCTCAATGTGCTTACGACTCGGCGCCAGGAGGATCCCTAGTCAGTGTATATCACCTGACACGGGTTCGAGATCAGCCAGATCAATCTGAGGAAGTATGTACAAAAATATTTGTTTCAAGGAAAGACCCTAAAATACCTTCGGTTTACTGGGTTTGGAAAAGCTCTGATCTTCAAGAACGGGAATCCTACGATATGTTGGGAATAATCTATGAGGGTCATCCGCATCTTAAGCGTATACTAATGCCTGAAAGTTGGGTGGGGTGGCCTCTACGCAAAGATTACGTCGTACCCAACTTCTACGAATTACAGGATGCCTTTTAATTCATATAACTTTTTTTATATGAAGGTATAGAAAAAAAGCTGAAAACTTATTCTCCAACGTATCTTTGCTCTTCAGGTTTTTTACCGAAGCTGCTCGTGGTTACCAAGCAGCTACCATAGTTCTCAAGTCGCCCCCCCCCGATTTCCGGGGATAATTCTTGCTTCTCCGTTAACTTCAACATGAAAGAAGTTGATTTTGCAAAATATCGTAACTAGATTTGGCCTACCTACTATACTTTTAGGTGCCAAGAACCAGATTTGAACTGGTGACACGAGGATTTTCAGTCCTCTGCTCTACCGACTGAGCTATCTCGGCGAACTCATTTACGGGTAAGACTCACCCACAAATCAGTAAAATCGGTTAGGTTCATTTTTAACCTTTAGTTTTTTGAACTAGTCAAATCGTGGATCTCAATTTCATTGACCTCTTTAATATTCTTTCCAAATAAAGAAAGGCTAAAGGGGGGGGGGGGTCCATTGGGTGAGCCAGTCACGCGTGTTAAAGGCCTGAATGGCTCACTCAATTGTAAATTTTTTAGGAAAAGCCAAGGATATACTAAGTTGGAGTGGTTCCCAGATTCTGCTTCCAAACAAATTGTTTGTATCTAAACAACCTGAAACGGGTTAGCTAAATTGTCTCGTTGGGGATAGAGGGAGTCGAACCCTCACGGTCTTGTAAAACCAACGGATTTTCGTTCTACTGCAACTTGCGCCGCTGTTTTCTACCCTTATCGAGGGCGTAGAAAGGGACTCTACCTCCATTCACGAAGGTATCATTTTTTGATACCGACTCGTCTGCTAAAGAATTCTCATTGTAATAAAGTGGGATCCTGCAGCAGGTAAGATAATAATGAATATGTCTATTATATCTAATGGACGGAGTCTAGTTAGTGTTCTATTAATTAGAAAGTCCAAGCATAAATTATCCTAATTTTGTGGGTGAATGCTGACCCTAAGTCTGATCAGGGATCAGCGTCCAGGTCAAACAAAAAAAAAACTAGAAATTCAATTACTAGGTACTGGATCTCGGTGTTATACTTATCCATCTTATCCGGTGCAGTTAAAAAAAAAAAACACTTAAATATATTCAGTTATTTTGAGAACTAGTAACTAACAAAACGTTCGTTGGAATGGCCCCCGTCGAGTCTCTGTACCTATCTCGTCTCATCGCTTTAAACTCATTGAAATTTATTCAAGTAATACTGGATTTGGCTCAGGATTGCCTGATAAATGGTCCCAGGTTCCCCTGAATCTGGGGGCTGTCACTTGATACGTCTCCATACCCAGGCTCAATCTGGTTGAGTCCGCTGCGTCTACCATTCCGCCATATCCCCACTCTGTAGGCCCCAACAAAAAAGAAATAGATATATAACTATATCTTATATCACTATATAACTATATCTTATATCACTATATTGAAAGCTATAGCTGAAAATTAGATATGTGTGAAAACTTCTGGCGTGCGTATACCTATCCGCCTATTCTTAGTTTAGGCAGACGCCGTTTTGCTAATTGTAAATTAAAGAAATTTACAATTGTGATCTAATGTGTAGTGTCTACACATCTTTTTTTTTTCAAAAATTGAGTTCCTATTATTAGGAGTATATACAAATAGACTATTTGAAGCAATATCTTTGTCAATCAATTCGATTTTTTTTTTTTGCCAAAACTTTTATATAAATGGATATGGTAGAACGCTGACAGGGGGGGATCGCCGGCAGTCCGTAGTTCCTTGTATCCCGCCCCCCATCAAAAAAAAGTACCCCACTTCCCTATTTGTACTTTTAATGGTTAAAAACAAATTCAATATTTATTAGTCCCTAATCATATGTTATGATTATCACAGTTATCTACCCTGACTGGCTTCAATTTTTTCGCCAGCAATAATAAAATAAGTGCTACTTTCCCAGTCAGTCCATATTAAGTGTTTCCTCCGACCTGATTATAAAATTTGTACAGAAAAGGAGTTTTTACGTCTCGTTATCGAGGGCCCCGTTTGAAAATGATACGTCGTCTAAAGAATTTGCCTGGGTTTATGGGTAGGGGTGAAACAGCTAACCCGAAAGAAGTTCGAGTTACTACTGATCAATCGACTTCAAGAAAAATCTCTCAATTCTGTGTGCGTTTGGAGGCCAAACAAAAATTACGCTTTAATTATGGATTAACAGAACGTCAACTCTTGAGATACGTACGTATTGCTAGAAGAACTAGGGGTTCAACGGGTCAAGTACCACTGCAACTACTTGAGATGCGTTTAGATAATGTTCTCTTTCACTTAGGTATGGCTTCCACTATTCCCGCCGCTAGACAGTTAGTTAATCACAGACATATCTTAGTTAATAATTGTATTGTGGATATACCGAGCTATCGCTGTAAGCCGAAAGATTTTATTACTGTTCGAAATCGACCAACTTCTTGTAATGCTCTGAGAAATAAATCTATCGTAGGGGACAAAACACCGGATCACTTGACCGTCTCCCTATCGGAAGGCGACAGGCCAACAGGATTTGTTAATCGTGTTGCTAATCGAGAATCCATCAATTTGAATATAAATGAATTATTAGTTGTTGAGTATTACTCTCGCAAAGCTTAATAATCATTCATTAAATTTTTGATTTAGTTGAAGAATTTGCAGATCTCTGTAAAGAGAACCCATGCAAAAAAATTAGCATGCTGAAGTTGAGTAAGCAGATTATTCTGGAAATAACAAAAACATCTCGGTTTAGTTTGATACTTTTTCGAGCTCGAGCAGAATATAAACTCTAACCCCTCATTCCTACTTCAAGAATAAATAGTTTATTCTTGGACAATTTTGGTACGCAATGACTTATCCAAATTACAGGTTCACACCACTTCAGCAAAATCTATCATCAAACGGGTGCTTACCAATTCTTACTGCTTTTACTGAGATGGTCCTTTGTATTTACCTCTTTAAAGGATTGATTTGAAAGCTCAGCCCTATCCCGTATTTTTCGAATTCGCAAATTAACTAAATTTTGATAGAAGAAAAACAGGAAGATAACCTTAGGGAAAGGGTTAATTGTGTAAAGGAAAGGGAGGGATTTGAACCCTCGGTAGTTATAAATCTACTTAGCATTTCCGGTGCTACGCCTTAAACCACTCGGCCACCCTTCCTAGGGTTCATTAATCAATGAACCTAACATATTTTAGAGACTTGAATAATGAAATGACAAGTTACTTTCCCAACTAGTAATTGATAAGAATTTCGTCTTTGAAATGTAAATCGAGAAGAGATAATAGATTCAACGCGATTTGTCACTTTACAAACTTCTTACTCTACATCAGATATTTATAACCAAGCGTGGTTTTTTTTGTAACTTCAATAAATTTACCAGTAGTAGGTAAAGTGCATAAAAAAAGCAAGGAGTCAAAATCAATTATGCCTAGATCTCAAAAAAATGACAACTTTATTGACAAAACTTTCACAATTCTAGCAGATATTTCGTCGCAAACCCTACCTACCACTAAGAGAGAGAGGGAAGCTTCTACATACTACAGGGATGGTGCGATTCGATAAAGTAAACAATTTCTCAGTATTCAATAGAAGTTGAATAAATTGAAGTTTTAATAAACCCACATTTTTTTTGAGGTGTCTTTCGGTTACCAAACAAACCCTTTGGTCGCGTATCCACGATTCATGCAACCTCTGAAATTATGATTCCTAATTTCCCACGGATTTTCATATCGAGAAAGCAAGAGGTTAAATCCATAATTTGATGTGTAATACATAGCAATTTAATGAGTAAGCATGGAGAGGGGACAGACACCACATGGAGGAATCGGCAATACAAAATCTCCGGCAATTTCTAATTTCGACAGATATCGCCTGTTTCCAGTAACTTTGAAGTCGCGGTAACGACCATAAGTGACTGGGGCAACAAAATTCCATCCCGTTTGCAACTTGGATACCCTTAAAATCATCGGAGATTGCTAAAGTGAGTAACCCCTCAAAAAAAGAAAATGTTGGGAACGAATAAATTAACAAAGGATTTCTTGCTAATATCGTCGCCGTGAGGGAATGACGCAGCTGTATCAAAAAAATTCTTTGTGAGAAGGATGGTTAGACACCAGTTTCGTGAAACACTAACCCCCGCTTAGATTTGGTTTGGGAGTAGATATATTTAGGTCATCTCGAATGTTACCTCCTTTTACGAATCCGGCGGGAGTAGCCGTATGAGTTGGGAACCTCATGTGCGGTTTCGAAACGGGTCTTGTTTTCACAAGAAACCGTAACGCATGTCAGCCCAATCTGAAGGGGAATATGCAGAAGCTTTATGAAGCTACTACAAAGCTATGCGTTTAGAGGTTGATTCCTATGATCGAAGTTATATACTTCATAATATAGGTCTTATTCATACAAGTAATGGAAAACATGCGAGAGCTTTGGAATACTATTTTCAAGCACTAGAACGGAATTCTTCTTTACCACAAGCTTTTAATAATATGGCTGTGATCTGTCACCACGTGCGACTACCTGCGCTTTCGGATTTTCCGGTTCATCAAAAATCAACCTATGAAGAGGGCTTCCCTCAAGTATACTTTCAAACCGGAGTTGTCTTGAGCTGCGGGATTCGTCCTCTTTCAAATAAATCCGGGTTTGAAGGAGAACGATAGCCTAATTGTCTCATGGATAACTCACTGAATTGAGTAATAAAGCACCGTAAAGATTCGTCATTGAAAATCCGGGTCGATACGATGAGATTGGTCTACCAGAAAAGTCTCACAACGGGTCTCTGTGGTAGAGGCGGGCGAGATTGTAATAAGTGACGGACCACGGTGTAGTATCAAATCCTAAAGGGACTTTTTTAATCCAAAAAATCCACATTGAAATGGGGTAGTTAGTGCCGAAAGAGGTTATACCTTCTTCCCTCTTGTTCTTCGAGAGTACGGAAAAAATCTTATTCGAAATAGGTAAGATCATAAACCTGACTATTCTTAGTTCCTTCGAAGTTTGAAAGTGATCCCTATTTATTTTTTAGGGGACGAAGATTCGGTAACAGAGTTATGTGAGCCGTGTGAGGCGGGAAACCCCCAAGTTCGGTTCTAAAGAGGGGGGTTAAATAATAATCACCCATTCTGATCGAGGAGAAGAAGCCATCTACCAGGGGAATTCGGAGATTTCAGAAGCTTGGTTTGATCAAGCTGCTGAGTATTGGAAACAGGCAATAGCACCTTCCCCCGGTAATTACATTGAAGCACAGAATCGGTTAAAAATTACGGGACGTTTTTCTTTGTTCAATTAGTCAGCGGGAAAAGCAGAACGGCATGAAATAAAAGAGTTAGAAGACACAGTTAATAAATGGAGGTTTCTGCTTGCTCGACATCGACTTTGCCACCCACCCCTTTATCGAACAGGCGGTCAACCCCATAAAGTCCGTTAGGCACTATTGGGTCATGTAATAATACCATCAAAAGCCTACCCTGCATAACTTCTTCAAAGTAGCTGCTCAAGTTTCAAACTCAAGAGGTAAAGGAAATAGATTACTACATGCTGGTAAAAACTAGAATTCTCAGAAGTTTTATATCTTTCGTTGGTAGGTCGTTGTTATTTCCTGCCCGAATAGAGGAGAGTCCCGATGACTATTCGTTCGCCAGAACCAGAAGTCAAGATTATGGTGGAGAAAGATCCTGTAAAGACCTCGTTTGAGAGATGGGCTCAACCCGGACATTTCTCGAAAAATCTGGCTAAAGGTCCAAGTACCACCACATGGATTTGGAACCTACATGCTGATGCTCACGATTTTGACAGCCATACCAATGATTTGGAGGATATATCCCGAAAAATATTTGGTGCTCATTTTGGTCAATTAGCCATTATTTTTATTTGGTTGAGCGGTATGTACTTTCATGGGGCCCGTTTTTCTAATTATGAAGCGTGGCTTAATGATCCTACTCATGTGAAACCTAGTGCTCAGGTTGTTTGGCCAATAGTGGGTCAAGAAATACTTAATGGGGATGTAGGTGGAGGGTTCCAGGGTATCCAGATAACATCTGGATTTTTCCAACTTTGGCGAGCTTCCGGAATAACAAATGAGTTACAGCTCTATTGCACAGCTGTGGGTGCCTTAATCTTCGCCGGACTAATGTTTTTTGCCGGTTGGTTTCACTACCACAAAGCCGCCCCAAAATTAGCTTGGTTCCAAAATGTTGAATCAATGCTAAATCATCATTTGGCGGGTCTATTGGGATTGGGATCTTTAGCGTGGGCAGGGCATCAGATACATGTTTCGTTGCCGATTAACCAACTATTAGATGCAGGGGTTGACTCTAAGGAATTGCCCCTTCCTCACGAATTCATACTTAATCGTGATATCCTAGCCCAGGCATATCCAAGTTTTGCGAAAGGGCTGATTCCTTTTTTTACTCTTGACTGGTCAGAATACTCAGATTTTTCGACTTTCCGCGGAGGCTTGAATCCAGTGACGGGAGGCTTGTGGCTAACTGATACCGCGCATCACCATTTAGCTATCGCCGTTCTTTTCTTGGTAGCTGGTCACATGTACAGAACCAATTGGGGTATCGGCCATAGCACAAGGGAAATCCTGGAAGCCCATAAAGGCCCCTTTACCGGTGAAGGTCACAAAGGTCTCTACGAAATTCTAACGAGCTCGTGGCATGCTCAATTAGCAATTAATCTTGCTATGCTAGGTTCTTTAACAATTATCGTGTCCCACCACATGTATGCAATGCCCCCATATCCTTATTTGGCCACTGATTATGCCACACAACTTTCCTTGTTCACACACCATATGTGGATAGGGGGTTTCTTAGTGGTTGGCTCAGCTGCACATGCAGCTATCTTTATGGTAAGAGATTATGATCCAACTACTCAATACAACAACCTATTAGACCGTGTTATTCGGCATCGCGATGCAATAGTTTCACACCTCAACTGGGTTTGCATTTTTCTAGGTTTCCATAGCTTCGGACTATATATTCATAATGATACTATGAGTGCCTTGGGACGTCCCCAAGATATGTTTTCGGATACCGCCATTCAGTTACAACCGATATTTGCTCAGTGGGTGCAGAATACTCATGCCCTAGCTCCCGAATCAACCGCGCCTAATGCGGCAGCGGCTACTAGCTTAACCTGGGGTGGCAGTAACTTAGTTGCTGTAGGCGGTAAAATTGCCATAGCCCCAATTACGTTAGGGACTGCAGATTTTTTGATACACCACATCCATGCATTTACGATTCATGTTACTGTATTAATATTATTAAAGGGTGTTTTATTTGCCCGCAGCTCCCGACTAATACCTGACAAAGCTAACCTTGGTTTTCGTTTTCCCTGCGACGGCCCCGGCAGAGGGGGCACCTGCCAAGTATCTGCTTGGGATCACGTCTTCCTAGGGTTATTCTGGATGTATAACTCAATTTCAGTGGTTATATTTCATTTCAGTTGGAAAATGCAATCCGACGTATGGGGCAGTATAAGTGAACAGGGGGTTATAAACCATATCACTGGGGGAAACTTTGCACAAAGTTCAACAACCGTTAATGGATGGTTACGCGATTTCTCGTGGGCGCAGGCCTCCCAGGTCATCCAATCATATGGCTCTTCGTTATCCGCATACGGTCTCCTATTTTTGGGAGCTCACTTCGTTTGGGCTTTCAGTCTAATGTTTTTATTTAGTGGTCGCGGATACTGGCAAGAACTCATTGAATCAATTGTTTGGGCTCATAACAAACTGAAAGTTGCTCCCGTTACCCAACCTAGGGCTCTGAGTATTATACAGGGACGTGCCGTGGGAGTAACTCACTACCTTCTGGGTGGAATCGCCACAACGTGGGCGTTCTTCCTGGCGAGAATCATTGCAGTGGGATAATGGCTAGGAGGATTTGAGAAACATTACGGCATCAAGATTTCCACAGTTCAGCCAGGGTCTATCCCAAGACCCAACTACCCGTCGGATCTGGTTTGGTATAGCTACTGCCCACGACTTCGAGAGTCATGACGATACGACCGAGGAACGTCTCTACCAAAAAATATTTGCATCTCATTCTGGTCAATTAGCTATCATTTTTATCTGGACCTCCGGAAATTTGTTCCATGTAGCTTGGCAGGGCAATTTTGAGGCATGGGTGCAAGACCCTTTACATGTGAGACCAATTGCTCATGCTATTTGGGATCCGCATTTTGGCCAACCGGCTGTTGAAGCTTACACCCGAGGGGGAGCCACAAGTCCGGTGAATATTGCCTATTCTGGCGTGTACCAATGGTGGTACACCATTGGTCTACGCAATAACCAAGATCTATATACTGGAGCCATCTTTTTACTAGCTATTTCTGCTTTGTTTTTATTAGCTAGCTGGTTACATCTACAACCTAAATGGAAACCAAGTATTTCTTGGTTCAAAAATGCTGAATCTAGACTCAATCACCATCTTTCAGGACTCTTCGGGGTAAGTTCTTTGGCCTGGACTGGGCATTTAGTACATGTAGCTATTCCTGAAGCTAGGGGCGAGCATGTCAGGTGGAATAATCTGTTAACTGCTACCCCGCATCCTCAAGGATTAGCTCCATTCTTCTCGGGTCAGTGGAGTGTTTATGCGCAAAATCCAGACTCTAGTAACCATTTGTTTGGTAGTACTCAAGGAGCAGGGACGGCTATTCTAACCTTCTTGGGCGGATTTCACCCGCAGACTCAAAGTTTGTGGCTAACTGATATTGCTCATCACCACTTAGCCATTGCGGTTGTGTTCATAATTGCCGGCCACATGTACAGAACCAATTTTGGTATTGGACACAGTATGAGGGAGATTCTGGAAGCGCATACCCCTCCGGGAGGTAGGTTGGGTCGTGGACACAAAGGACTTTATGATACGGTGAATAATTCTCTCCATTTTCAATTAGGGCTCGCTTTAGCTGCTTTAGGGGTTATCACTTCCTTGGTTGCGCAACACATGTATTCCTTACCCGCTTATGCCTTTATAGCGCAGGATTATACAACTCAAGCTGCGCTGTACACCCATCACCAATACATTGCTGGGTTTATAATGACAGGAGCCTTTGCGCATGGAGCTATATTCTTTATCAGAGATTATGATCCGGAACAAAATAAGGATAATGTCTTAGCAAGAATGTTGGAACACAAAGAAGCTATAATAGCTCACTTAAGCTGGGCTAGCTTATTCTTGGGGTTCCACACGTTGGGGCTTTATGTTCACAACGACGTAATGCTAGCCTTTGGGACTCCGGAAAAACAGATTCTAATTGAACCCGTATTTGCTCAATGGATTCAATCTGCTCATGGGAAAACTTTGTATGGTTTCGATGTGCTTCTATCCTCGACCGATAGTCCGGCAATTAATGCTGGGCGAAGCTTGTGGCTACCTGGTTGGCTGGACGCTGTCAACAACAGTAGCAACTCGCTCTTCCTAACAATTGGTCCCGGGGATTTCCTGGTTCACCATGCTATCGCTTTGGGCTTACATACAACTACACTGATCCTAGTGAAAGGCGCATTAGACGCGCGTGGCTCCAAGTTAATGCCAGATAAAAAAGAATTTGGTTACAGTTTTCCTTGCGATGGTCCCGGCCGAGGCGGTACCTGCGACATTTCTGCTTGGGACGCCTTCTATTTAGCCGTTTTCTGGATGCTGAACACCATTGGATGGGTCACTTTTTACTGGCATTGGAAACACATCACCTTGTGGCAAGGCAATGCTGCTCAATTCAATGAATCTTCTACATATTTAATGGGGTGGTTGAGGGATTATCTGTGGCTGAATTCCTCACAACTTATTAATGGCTATAACCCTTTTGGTATGAACAGTTTATCTGTGTGGGCATGGATGTTCTTGTTTGGGCATCTTGTGTGGGCTACTGGATTTATGTCTTCAATTTCTTGGCGTGGTTACTGGCAAGAACTTATCGAAACCCTAGCCTGGGCTCATGAACGCACACCTTTAGCAAACGTGATACGTTGGAAGGATAAGCCAGTCGCTCTCTCTATCGTTCAAGCAAGGTTGGTGGGACTAGCCCACTTCTCCGTGGGTTACATATTTACCTACGCAGCTTTTCTAATAGCATCGACAGCAGGTAAATTTGGCTAATTTGTTTTTCCGCCGACTAATAATTTGTTGAATTCCGTGCTAAACTTACCCTCTTCACTAGCTCTTTCAAACTAGTCTTTGTACCAAGTTATAAATTTACCAATAATTATAGATAGATTTTATTTCTTCTTCTCTAATTATTGGTAAATAATTTTTTGGTTGTAAGTTCATTTCATTTTGTAGTAATCCAACCCCGTTTATTGATTTATCCATTATGGCAAAGAAAAGTCTTATTGAGAAAGAAAAAAAAAAGAGAAAATTGGTAGAGAGATATAGAATTACCCGCCAATCTTTGAAAAAACGGATCAATAGTAGTTTGACAATTCAGGATAAGCTAACTATTTCTAGAAAGTTGCAATCTTTACCGCGCAGTAGTGCACCTGTTCGTCTCCGTAATCGGTGCTCCCTAACCGGACGACCTAGATCAAACTACCGTGATTTCGGATTATCCAGACATGTACTTCGCGAAATGGCACACACTTGTTTACTCCCCGGGGTATCAAAATCAAGTTGGTAGAAAAGGTTTTTTTTTTTTTACTTCTATGCATTAGAGAGTTTTTTATGCTTACATTCAATGTAATTATTCAGAAGATGTATAATAATTACGTTGAAGGCATTAACTAAGCGGGGTAGAGCAGCTTGGTAGCTCGCAAGGCTCATAACCTTGAGGTCACAGGTTCAAATCCTGTCTCCGCAACGTGAACCATCAGCTGTTTACCACATTAGTTTGGTCCTGGTCTTAGGCATGAATTCAGACTAATTAATTCAATATCACTTCTGATTTATCATTAATAAATCAGATATAAATATGGGCCTCTATCAGCCCATCAAAGAAGCCTAAGCCAAGTAAATCTATATTTTATTAGAGTTAGATTATTTTACGTTACAAGACAAATTAAAAATTCATTAATTTTTAATTTTTTTTTATTGCCATTTCTACCCCATTTTTTTGATTTTATTTGTTCACTAAAATGGAAACCCATTTCTATAGAGATAGATAGTAAAATAATAGATTGCGGGGTTTCCGTTTGTACAGATATACACCTAACAGGAAGATGGCTCTTTTGGCGGCTTGCTTTCTCCATTAAACCTAGTTGCCCCTACCGTATCAAATTCCAGTATTGGTTGCGATTAGAAAAAGAGAGAAAGCGAGGAGAATATGCCCCTTTAACTCAGCGGTAGAGTGACGTCATGGTAAGGCGTAAGTCGTCGGTTCAAATCCGATAAAGGGCTAGTTAATGAAAAATTGCACGAAACCCGAGAATTAAGCTGTCTCGGTTTCACGCAAACGCTCGGGTCCACATCGTCTCGATACAAAAAAAAAATTAAGATTTTGCTGAAATCTAACTATCTAAATATATCTAGATAGTTAGTTAGAGGGATAGAAAAAAAAAAAGGGCTGCCTTATTTTTGTACTATTTTTACACAACTTTCAACTCGAGCCCTAGGTAATATGCTATACCAAACAACCTCCAATTTTTTTAAAATATGAAAATAAAAAATTAGATGAATATAATTCTTATTATTTGGAACTTCTTTGTTACCCTTATCTTGGAATTGAATAAAAATTCTCAATATCAATATATATAATTAAATATACTTCTATATATATATATAGTTGTAGGAATTTTGATTTGAATGAAAAAGGGGGGATTACATAACAGCCCCTTCATTACTGTCTATGTAGATAGTTTCCCGCTACTAACAAAAATTAGTTGAGTCTTCAGCGCTTTTATTTCTAACATTCCCCAATACCTGAATACTAAATTGTTGTGGGAGTTTGGAACAATACAGAAATACTTCGTTCCGTTTTTAAGTTTTTGATGCATCTCTAGCTCGAGGTTACACTGCCCCATTATTCACTTTCGCTATTTTGAAAAAAAAAAAAGCTTTCAATTGTTAATGCGGGTTGGTAAAATAAGTACCAAAAGAATTTCAAAGAGGGTATAAATACCACACAAAAAGCTATCTATTCGTATGTCTATATAGACCTATAAATAGATAGGGTAGGTAGCTTTTCGTACCACCCTAGTTTTTTTACAGATTCGTAAAAATAGAAATTTGTTTCTGGCTAAGTCGGATTTATCAAGTGCCGTCACTATGGTGGAGTGGTTAACAAAGTAAAGTCTCGGGAGAAAAGAAAGGTCTACCCACTTCTAGAAAGACGACATAAAACATGAGATCAGCTCAGGATTGAGTAAGCAATAAAAAAGAAATGCTTAGGATTTAAAATTAGATGGCAAGGAATAAGAAATTAGGGAAAAAAAAACAGCTGGACAAAAAAAGAAAGGGAAATAAAAGCAAAGCAAAGGGGGGACGGGTGGAAACCTCGAAAGCCTGAGAGTTAAATAATTAGAAATCTTCTTTTCATGTAATAACTCCTGAGAGTATGCTGCTTTGGCAAATTACTTCTTGATTTCCAAAAGGACCAGTATTCAGTCTTAATATTGGTCCCAATCTTATCTTACCCCGAAGGGATGAAACTCTACCGCTTCGTGGCTTGATTGAGAAAAATAGGGGAACCCAAAAATGGTTTGAAGAAACGAGTGAGGGAATGATCATGACCATTGCCATCGGAAAATCTTCCAAGGAGTCAAAAGATCTATTTGATAGTATGGACGACTGGCTCAGAAGAGATCGATTCGTCTTCGTGGGTTGGTCTGGCTTACTCTTGTTTCCCACAGCCTACCTTGCTCTGGGGGGTTGGTTCACAGGTACAACCTTTGTCACTTCATGGTACACCCATGGATTAGCTAGTTCTTATCTGGAGGGATGTAATTTTCTGACTGCCGCGGTCTCCACTCCCGCTAACAGTTTGGCCCACTCCTTGCTTCTATTGTGGGGTCCCGAAGCACAAGGAGATCTCACCCGTTGGTGCCAATTAGGGGGGTTGTGGACGTTCGTTGCCCTTCACGGTTCTTTTGCTCTAATAGGCTTTATGTTACGCCAATTTGAACTTGCAAGATCTGTGCAATTACGACCTTACAATGCAATAGCTTTTTCCGCTCCAATTGCGGTTTTTGTTTCCGTATTCTTGATTTACCCTTTGGGACAATCCGGCTGGTTTTTTGCACCCAGTTTCGGGGTAGCCGCCATCTTCCGGTTCATCTTATTCTTTCAAGGTTTTCATAATTGGACCCTAAACCCATTTCATATGATGGGGGTTGCGGGCGTCCTTGGTGCCGCCCTCTTATGCGCTATCCATGGTGCTACAGTGGAAAATACTCTATTTGAAGATGGTGATGGCGCAAATACATTTCGCGCGTTCAATCCAACTCAGTCTGAGGAAACCTACTCGATGGTAACCGCAAATCGCTTCTGGTCCCAAATATTTGGTGTTGCTTTCTCAAACAAACGTTGGTTACACTTCTTCATGTTATTTGTGCCAGTGACCGGTTTATGGATGAGTGCTGTTGGAGTAGTTGGTCTCGCTCTCAATCTACGTGCGTACGATTTCGTATCCCAAGAAATTCGCGCAGCAGAAGATCCTGAGTTCGAGACTTTTTATACAAAAAACATCTTACTAAACGAAGGTATCCGTGCCTGGATGGCGGCTCAGGATCAGCCCCACGAAAACCTTGTATTCCCCGAGGAGGTTTTACCCCGTGGAAACGCTCTTTAATGGAACCCTCTCATTGGGTGGTCGCGATCAGGAAACCACAGGTTTTGCTTGGTGGGCCGGCAACGCTCGACTAATTAATCTATCTGGTAAATTGCTTGGTGCCCATGTAGCTCATGCCGGTTTGATTGTCTTTTGGGCCGGAGCTATGAATTTGTTTGAAGTGGCTCATTTCGTATCAGAAAAGCCTATGTATGAGCAGGGACTAATTTTACTTCCCCATCTGGCTACACTGGGTTGGGGGGTGGGTCCCGGGGGGGAGGTAACTGATACTTTTCCCTATTTTGTTTCCGGAGTACTTCATTTGATTTCCTCTGCAGTTTTAGGGTTCGGGGGTGTATATCATGCCTTGATCGGACCCGAAACTTTAGAGGAATCCTTCCCCTTTTTTGGATACACTTGGAAAGATAAGAATAAGATGACTACAATTCTCGGTATTCATTTAATACTACTAAGTATTGGAGCTTTTTTATTAGTTTTCAAAGCACTCTATTTTGGGGGATTGTATGACACATGGGCACCCGGAGGTGGAGACGTAAGGGAAATTACGAATCTTACCTTAAACCCTAGCGTTATTTTTGGCTATCTATTGAAATCTCCTTTTGGGGGAGAAGGGTGGATTGCAAGTGTGGATAATCTGGAAGACATAATTGGAGGACACGTGTGGCTGGGATCCATTTGCCTTTTCGGTGGGATTTGGCACATATTAACTAAGCCGTTTGCCTGGGCTCGCCGCGCTTTCGTATGGTCCGGAGAAGCTTACTCATCCTATAGCTTGGGAGCCCTTGCTATTTTTGGCTTCGCCGCCTGCTGTTTTGTTTGGTTCAATAACACAGCATATCCTAGTGAATTTTATGGCCCCACCGGTCCGGAAGCTTCTCAAGCCCAAGCTTTTACCTTTCTCGTCAGGGATCAACGTCTCGGTGCCAATATAGGTTCTGCTCAAGGACCTACTGGGTTAGGTAAATACCTGATGCGCTCCCCTACGGGAGAAATCATCTTTGGAGGCGAAACCATGCGCTTCTGGGACCTACGTGCCCCCTGGTTAGAGCCTTTAAGGGGTCCCAACGGTTTAGATCTCAGTAAGTTGAAGAAGGATATACAACCGTGGCAGGAGCGCCGATCCGCGGAATATATGACTCACGCCCCCCTGGGATCTCTAAACTCCGTAGGTGGAGTAGCTACTGAGATCAACGCTGTCAACTACGTATCTCCCCGGAGTTGGTTAGCCACCTCCCACTTTGTCCTAGGATTTTTCTTTTTCGTGGGTCACTTATGGCACGCGGGTAGAGCTCGGGCAGCCGCAGCCGGTTTTGAAAAAGGAATTGACCGCGATACTGAACCCGTTCTTTCTATGACACCTCTTAATTGAAACTCGAAAACTAATAAGTTTACATCTTCGAGTCAGTGCCAAACTCATTACACCCAAGTAAGCTTATCTATCTATCTATTAAAATGGATAGATAGATATTATTTATGGTGACAAGCAATATAAAGCTCCCTATCTCTCGTTTGATATAATAGAAACCATATATAGTTTTTATGAGACTAGCAAAAACGGGAACAGTTGCCCCTTCTGTCCGATATTATTTGATAGAAATAGTGGGAGAGAGAGGGATTCGAACCCTCGATGGCATTTCAGTGCCACGCCAGTTTTCAAGACTGGAGCCTTAAACCACTCGACCATCTCTCCCTACGAAGCGTATATATCATTTCGCCCGATATTTGATTTACAGGTATCAATCCGGTTTTTTTTTAGACACTTACGGTAGTGTAGGAGGCAGATAGGCCGCGAATACCTACTTCTCCAGACATTTTGTTTTGACGGATCTAATCTTTCACCACCAAGAGATATCTATTCCGTGAATAGATACAGAGTGAGAATAATTACGACCCTGGGTTTGCCCCAAACATTTATCCCGAATGTAGGAACTCAAGCCAATTCGTTTTTACTTAAGTAGTACCTTCGGGAATTTAAGGTAACTTTTGGCAAAAAGTTGGATGTTTCATTGCTTCGCTAACAGGGTAGGTTGTGGCAAGGCGAGAGTTCCGCCGGATAAGGATTGGATGGTACAAACAATTTACTTATTAAGTGGAAATAATCAAAATCATGACTATCGCGTTCCAATTGGCTTTATTTGTATTAGTTGCCACTTCATTCCTACTAGTTGTAGGTGTGCCCGTCGCGTTTGCCTCTCCTGGAGGATGGTCTGACAACAAGAACATCGTCTTTTCAGGGGCTTCATTGTGGATTGGATTAGTTTTTTCGGTAGGTATACCCAACTCCTTCATTTCCTAGAAATTTGTTATTTCGGCTCCTCCTCTCGTAATTCATCGTTGCGGGTGGAGATGCCAAATGATGAATCCAACTTCCGTGCATATCATCCCTAGATTTGTAGGGATGGGAGGGGGCTTTGAGATAAAGTTCAAAGTCTGTTTCAATTAAAAAACGATGTCTGTTGTACAATGAGACAAGAGAAGATGCGGATATAGTTGAATGGTAAAATATCTCCTTGCCAAGGAGATGACGCGGGTTCGATTCCCGCTATCCGCCTGTCTCATAGAAAAGCAGCGGATTTCACTTGTATATAGAAGCGAAATAGGCAGAAAAAAAGATTCTTGAATTTCTTAGCTTAGTTATCCTAATAGAAGGATAGATCGGCAACAAACAAAAAGAATTTGAATGAAATGATTTCCTAAAATGAAGGAATCTTGTCAAAACTAGTTAACAATTTCGTTGGAAAAAAAAGATGTATCATAATCTATATGATTGGAGGGGGGGGGGTCAGCTACTTGCTAATGTTTTAATCGTATAAAATGTTGATTATTAACAGTATTGCTGGAGTCTAGCAATTGCTATAGATTAACGACATGTTTGTTACATAATTCATCGTTCACAATCCGAGCCGGATCGTTTTTTTTTTTTTAATGGGTGCTGTCTGTTTATTTACAGTCTGTGAAAGGCGATATAGTCAAGCGGTAAGACGGAGGACTGCAAATCCTTAATTCCCCAGTTCGAATCTGGGTGTCGCCTAAAAAAAAAAAAAGATTCTGAAGTTAACTTCTTCAACTTATTTGATCTCATAAGTTGAAGTTGAACCGAGGATTGTTTGGTGCGCCGAAATCGGATACAGGTTGGGGTGCTCTATAGCCTGCTATAGCCTACCACGTTTCATGTGTCTCGATACGTCCACGCATAAACAATCCAAATTGAGTATATCATTAATTCATAACCCGAGATTACAAATTAGCAAAATACTGCAATGGAGAGACATGAGTCAATACCATTAAAAAAATGCGGAAAAACAGCAGTAAAGGGTTTCCCACAAATCCAGCATCTTTTCTACTCTACTTAATCTTTTTTTTTTTGTTTGTTAAACAAGTGTCTGCTCTTCACTTGCAACGCCTTTTAATCTTTTTCAAGCTTCGTCTTGTATTTGGGTTTATAACTAACTCGTAATTAGTAAAAATTGAGAGAAATAGATAGGAATTACAATTACGGACTTAGTTACTATAGCTTGGGCTGCCCTGACGGCGATTTCTACATTTTCCCTTTCACTCGTAGTTTGGGGAAGAAGTGGATTGTGATAAACAGTTAACCAGTTTTTAACCAGACCGATCCGGGAGATACACGTAGTCGTGGTGAGACCACCGATTTGTGTTCTCCCCACCCCAACTCTTGATTTTGAGTAGAAAAGCCCGATGCGGCTGTTCTTTAGCCAACTCATTTATTTCGCCCTCGCTCACAATCTTTGTTACCCATTAATTCTAATGAAAATTATTTGACACCTAGTCAAATATAAAATTACCCAAAGATCTTAGATAAACTAATGATTTTCACCTGTTTCTTATTTTTCCGTTTTGACGTGGTTTGCTTCTTCTACGCGAAATACGCAATAGTTGTATAAATAGATTGTAAGCATAAATACACAATAATTCTTAAATTACCACCCTTGAATACTGTTTACACGCAAACACGGGTACGTTTAAAAAATCTCCTTATGAAGAAAGAGAGAGTGAGATACGACGTTTTAATAAGTAATTCTTGTGGAGGGAAAATTAGAATACCTCGGAAAGTCTCAATTAACTTGAATTCACTTATCTAATTTAAGTGTCAGTTAAAGATTAATATAAAAAATTGGATGAATTTGATAATCTAGTAGACTGACTTGTATTCTACCATCGGAAACGGCTTATCTCGATTTTTAGTAGTTCATCCGATCGTTAACTCGAATTTTCATTCTTTCTGCCTGCTATTATGATTAGAATTCTAACGAAAGATAGGGGATGGTTAGATATTCTAGACATAAAATTGGTACAAAAATTATATATAGTTGAAATACGTTACCTTGTTTGCTTGGTTAGAGTAAGCCATCTCTTGCCAAAGAGACTAAATCTGAGTACTCTAGCTCAAAACCTAAGATTACTAATTAAATAGAGCTGAGCTTTCTGACGAGTCAATAATAATCTAAGGAGAAGTAGAAATTGATAGATCAAAAAAATGATCTATCAATTTTGGGCAGATCTAGCCGAGAGTAATGAGTAATATCTAGTAGATAGAGTAATATGGATAGTAGAAAAGAGCATCTATTCAATTGGAATAAAACGGATAAGATAAAGAAAGAGCCCTAAATTAAAAAGGATTTGCTATCAGCAACAACTGGATAACATGAAAACATCAGTCGGTAGAAAAAGAAAAGTTTACCTATCACCCCGTTTTCTGAAAAGAAAGTAGTGTCCCGCCCCCTGTCTTCCCTTTTGCATCCACTCGAATACTAGTTATTCTGAGCGGCCGTTTGAATGTAGAGAATAAGTAGAAAGGCTGTTGGGATTAGAATAAAAAGTGCGGTTGCTACAAATGCAAGGATATTTACTTCCGTATTGGCAGTTCAAATCATCAATTGGGAAATAGCTCGAGTAGGTTTCATTGTAGAAAACTCTCGGACTCTATTATGAACCATCTAGTTTCAATTAATCGGGTCGACCGAATCCTTGGCTAATCACAGATGGGAGAAGAAAAAAATATCAAAGCAGAATCTTGAATATTGATTACATAGTATATCACAAAATAAAATTCCGGGAATACCTATTCTTTTCCTTTTTCCTTGCTTGGTGGGATCTTACCCTTTACACTTCTGTTTCAGATTAATTGATTGAGTACTAGAACAAATTCAGTTAAAAAAATATCTGAGATTTATTTGAATTATTAATAAAATTCTAATTTAGATGGTTAGAGGGTTTGCTTTCTCATTAATTGCTCGTTAATCCCTAGAGGTTGACTTTTTGTAGTGGTTAACCCTACTATAGAAGGTGACAAAGCCCCCATCGTTTAGAGGCCCAGGACACCTCCCTTTCACGGAGGCGACGGGGATTCGAATTCCCCTGGGGGTATTAATGTTTTGAGAACCTTATTGTTCATGTTGATGAGATTTGGCTTATTACTTTTTTAATATCGGTGACCCGATAGGGCAAATCCAAAATGTTTGCAAATGCTAATTTAGGGTCGATGCTCGAGTGGTTAATGGGGACGGACTGTAAATCCGCTGGCAACGCCTACGCTGGTTCGAATCCAGCTCGACCCAAGTAAATCTGAGGCTGTAGCTTTAATTTTGAACTAGTACATCTCGTCGGAGTTCGTCGGGATTGACGGGTCTCGAACCCGCAACTTCCGCCTTGACAGGGCGGTGCTCTAACCAATTGAACTACAATCCCACAGATTCATTTGAGTTGAGTCTATGTATCAATTGCTTAGGAGTCAATAAAAAACCAGCAGGTTTTTTTTTTATTGGAGGGGGGGGGGGGTTATCCCCGCTTTGACAGATAATTGTGAAAAGTTGGTAGATATGTCTACCAATTGATAATGATTTATCACAGGTCTAAGATATATCTAAAACGTCGTTTTTTATTTAAGCTTCAAAAAGTAACCTTTCTTTTTTATAGATTCAAACTAAGCTTTAAATGATTGGTAACACTAATAATTTCATCTATAAAAAGAATAAAATATGGGTGTCTCCCTCTTCTGTTTCTTCAAGGTTTCCTTTTAAAATAAATTCTCGATATCTCATAATTTAATTATCAAACCTACTTTACTGCTATGCATCTCTTTCTTTTCCATTTCATTGACCGTTCTTTTCGGATACGTAAGTAATCTACTATTTTTTGACTCAAAAAAACAAGACTTCTTTAATTAAGAAGTACATAGATTTACAAAATATGATGGATGACACAGCTGTTTTCCCTTTAATACAGCTCATAAAAAAATACAGCTCATAAAAAATAGTTAATTTTTGGTGTCTTCATACAAGATATATCCAAAATTGTTGTGAGTTTTGTTATATAGCATAACTTTCTAATTTTCTCTAATTCTTTTTTTTCGTCGTCATACAATATTAATTATCATAATATGATTATATTGTGAGAAATCAATAAAAAAATAATAGAATTTTGATTAGAAGTTGTAAGCGAAGTCCAACACAGGACCTATGAAAAATTGAAAGTCCGAAAATATAATAAATAGATTTCTAATTGAAGATGGGTCTCGATGTATCACTTCATTGGGGAGGGGAGTGAAAATATGCCCGTACTACCAGAACTTGCACAAATTCAATTTCAAGGGTTTAATCGATTTGTTCACGAAAAGTTGCTTGAAGAATTGGAAAATTTTCCAAGAATTAAAGATACAGATAAGGAAGTCGAATTTTGATCGATTAGTGAACGGTATCAATTGACACAACCTTCGGTCGAAGAGAAAGACGCTGCGTATCAATGTGTCACATATTCATCCGATCCATATGTACCAGTTTAATTGACTCGTGGCGAAGATGAGGTGGTGCAAGAAGAAGACGTGCGGACCGGATCTATTCCTTGGATGAATTCCAAGGGTACGTTTATCATCAATGGGGTTGCTAGAGTGTTAGTTAGTCAAATCTTGAGAAGTCCCGGTATTTACTACAACCGAGAATCCGACCAAAATGGAGTTTTCACATATACTAGCACTGTCATTTCGGATCGGGGAGGGAGATTCAAATCAGAAATGGATAGGAAAAATAAGATTTGGGTTCGAATTAGCAAGAAGAAAAAGATATCTATCTCAATCTTATTAATATCTATGGGATTAAACAAAGCCGATATTCTACAGAATGTCCGTTACCCTAAGATTTTTTCAGATATGTTAGAAAGACAAGAAGGAGTTGTAGAATCGTCAGAGGATGCTATAGCAGAACTCTACAAACATTTGTACTCTGCTACAGACGCAGATATCTCATTTTCAGAATCTATATTCAGGGAGTTATAGAAGAGGTTTTTTCAGCATAGATTTGAGTTAGGGCGGATTGGTCGGCGAAACCTCAACATGAAACTAACAAGTGATGTACCCGAAACGGAACATTTTTTGTTACCGCAAGATGTATTAGCAGCTGCCGATCACTTGATAGAAATCAGTTATGGAATAGGCAATCTTGATGACATAGATCACTTGAAAAATCGACGTGTTCGATCTGTAGCCGATTCGCCTCAAGAACAATTAAAATTGGCCCTAAACCGTTTGGAAAATTCGATTCGGCAAAATATATCTAGGGCCGTTAGGCGTAAGCGCGTGATAATGCCTCGGGGATTAGTAACGCCCGCACCAGTAATAGCAACGTTCAGAGAGTTTTCCGGATCACACCCCCTATCACAATTTCTAGATCAAACCAATCCATTATCGGAAATGGTTCATAAACGAAGGTTAAGCTCTGTAGGTCCTGGTGGGTTGACACGTCGAACAGCCAGTTTTCAAGCTAGAGATATTCATTTTAGTCACTATGGCCGTATCCGCCCCATCGAAACCTCGGAAGGCATGAATGCTGGCCTTATTTCGTCACTAGCTATTCAAGCGGAAATTAGCCATTCCGGCTCTTTGCATAGCCCGTACCTTAAGGTATCAGAATCATCTGAAAAGGAGCAATTAATTGATTCATCTCCCAATGAGGATGATTACTACCGAATAGCAACTGAGAATTCATTAATATCTAAGTGGAGAACTGGAGTAAGAGAACTTATACTGGTTCGTTATCAACAAGAATTTATAAGCGTCCTTTGGGAACAAGTTGATTTTCGAAGCATTCATCCCTTACATTATTTTTCCATTGGAGCTTCTCTTATTCCATTCATTGAGCATAATGACGCGAATTGTGCCTTGACGGGTTCTACTATGCAACGTCAAGCAGTTCCACTTATTAATCCCGAAAGATGTTTCGTAGGGACTGGGTTAGAGAGTTAAGTAGCTTCAGATTCGGGAAATGTAGTTGTATCCGAACAAGAAGGATAAATCCGATATAGCGATGGTAATATAATTGAACTATTACCAACCAATGAAATAACAAACAATAATTCGGTTTCACATGTTGTAAAAAACAAGTTAAGAATATATGAACGTTCCAACAGCAATACCTGTATACACCAAAAATCTACGGTTTTGGCGGGAGAATTACCAAGATGTGGAGAAGTTCTTGCGGATGGGGCAGCAACCGTCAGGGGGGAATCGGCCTTAGGTAGAAATATTTTAGTGGCCTACATGCCGTGGGAAGGTTATAACTTTGAAGATGCGGTGCTGATTAGTGAACGCCCAATATACGAAGACATCTTTACATCTTTCCACATTGAGAGACACGAAGTTGAAGTTTGCATAACAAATCAGGGTCCCGAAAGGGTTACCAAGCAAATACCTCAATTGGATGGTCATATACTTCGACACCTAGACGATGACGGGCTCGTAGAATCGGGATCTCGGGTGGAAGCGGGAGATGCTTTGGTGGGTAAACCAACGCCCCAAGAAGGGGCAGATTCATCACGTGCCCCAGAAGGGAGATTATTACAAGCCATTTTTGGTATACAACTAGTTGATGCAAGAGAAAGCTGTCTGAAAGTTCCGATTGGTGGAAGAGGTCGAGTAACTGACGTCCGGTGGGTCTACCCCGAAGACGATACTTCAGACGATTCGGAAGTTATCCATATTTACATACTGTAAAAGCGTAAGATACAAATAGGTGATAAGATAGCTGGTAGGCATGGAAATAAGGGTATTGTGTCGAAAATATTACCTAGACAGGATATGCCTCATTTGCAGGATGGTACACCAGTCGACATGATATTAAGTCCTTTAGGAGTACCTTCATGAATGAATGTCGGACAAATTTTCGAATGCTTACTTGGATTAGCCGGGGAGTTCTTAGAAACCCATTATCGTATAGTACCCTTTGATGAGAGATACGAACGGGAAGCCTCTAGAAAACTAGTATTTTCAGAACTTTGTAGAGCAAGTGTAAGTACTTGTAATCCGTGGCTATTTGAACCCGATAACCCAGGAAAAAGCCGATTGATTGATGGACGAACGGGTAATCCCTTCGTGCAACCCATTACAACCGGAAAAGCCTATATGATGAAACTAATTCATCAAGTTGACGATAAGATTCACGCACGATCTAGCGGACCTTATGCATTGGTTACGCAGCAACCTCTCAAGGGTAGATCAAGGCGGGGAGGGCAGCGGGTTGGAGAAATGGAAGTCTGGGCTTTAGAGGGTTCCGGTGTGTCTTACACGTCGCAGGAAATGCTTACAACTAAATCGGATCATATTCAGGCTCGCTACAAGGTACTTAGTGCGATTATGACCGGAAAACCGGTTCATAAACCCAATACCGTTCCAGAATCTTTCCGATTGCTAGTTCGAGAATTACGTTGCATGGGTTTAAGCCTGGAGCACGATTTCATAACTGGGGAAGCTTTGGAAAGGCAGAGTGAAAACATTTGATATCCAATTGAAATTTTTTTCATGAATAATCAATCAAACCTTTTTTATTATGATTCATCGAGCTAATTATCAACAACTTCGGATTGGACTGGCTTCTCCCGAACAGATTCGTGGTTGGGCTGAGAGAGAATTACCTAATGGAGACATTGTCGGGCAAGTCAATTAACCTTATACGTTGCATCATAAGACTCATAAACCAGAGAGAGATGGCTCGTTTTGTGAAAGGATATTTGGACCCATAAAAAGCGGAGTTTGCGCATGTGGAAACTATCGATCTGTCGATAACGAAGAGGAATACTCCAATTTTTGCAAACATTGCGGGGTTGAGTTTACCGATTCTCGGGTTCGAAGATACCAAATGGGATACATTAAACTTGCATGTCCGGTAACCCACGTGTGGTTTTCAAAACGAATACCTAGTTATATTGCAAATCCACTAGCTAAACCTCTTAAAGAATTAGAAAGCCCAGTATATTGCGATGCGTGACTCGATTGTATGTGTTGATCATTACAGATTAGACATAAGCTGTCATCCCATACAAAATTGGGAAGCCTCTAACCGACATATTCCTCGCGTCGATTGAGGAATATGGTTTAACTCGGGATAAAAGCTATTGTGTACAGAATGAGGAAGCTCCCCTCCATGGTTAATTTCTAATGAATCCATCAATTGGGCTTCGTAATAATTATCCCCATTTCACCCCATAGAAGGTAAAATATAAGCGGTTTTTGATATAACCGTTTGGTTTTCCTTTTTTTTTTTCCACCTTTTCGGGAGAACTAAATAGGACATTATGCCAAAAAATGGCATTAAAAATATAGCCGTCGCATCCATTTTTTTATTCAACCCAATCAGTAGCCATCGAAGTGGAGTGGAAACCCAAAGAGGGAATTGATCGCATTCGGAACAAGGAAGATATCTCCAGCCTACGGTTAAATCGAAAAATAGCTAAATATGATGTAAAAAAAAAAGCTATCCTTTAGCAGATCACTGAAATACGGAGGGAGAGGTTAAGACTACTCGATAAGAACAAGTTGAAACCCGAGTAATGAGCAACTACTGCATTTTTGGCGAAACAAAATTACCGCGTCTCAAAAATGTCAAATTGTCTCAAATTTACGCTTAGTTTTTTGAGCCGGATGAGAGGAAACGTTCGTGTCCGATTCTAAGGGGGGGAGGGTGGGCACCACTCTATCTATCCCAATCTTTTTCTTGCTAGGCCCGTGGCCAAAAGGCCCAACCTATTAAGATTGCGAGGTTTGTTCAATTATGAAGACCGATCCTGGAAAAACATACTCCCCGTTTTTTTCTCCACTCGAAATTATGAAATGCTTCAGAGGAATGAAATCGCTACTGGGGGGGATGCCGTCAAAAAAGGATTAACCAGTTTGGATCTGCGAAGTGTTATGGATCGTGCATATTTAGAGTGGCAGGCGCCGGCAAAACAAAGGCCTGTTGGGAATGATTGGGAAGACCGAACGATTCGAAGGAGGAAAGATCTTTCAGTCAGACGCATGAGATTAGCCAGGGATTTCTTACGGACAAATCTAAAACCAGAATGGATGGTTTTAGATCTCTCGCCGGTTCTTCCACCTGAATTGAGACCAATAGTTGAATCGTATGAAGGCGAGTTAGTTACTTCCGACCTTAATGAGCTTTACAGAAAGGTGATTCATCGAAATAATACTCTTACTGAATTCTTATCAGGTAGTGAATTCACCCCGGAAGGGTTAATCGTTTGTCAGAGAAGACTTATTCAAGAAGCCGTAGATGCTCTTATTGATAACGGCATACGTGGGCAGCCAATGAGGGATATCAATAACAGACCCTACAAGTCATTCTCAGAAGTTATTGAAGGCAAAGAAGGACGATTTCGAGAGAATTTGCTCGGAAAACGGGTTGACTATTCAGGTCGTTTCGTCATCGTCGTAGGCCCATCTCTTTCACTACATCAATGTGGATTACCTCGAGAAATGTCAATTGAACTTTTCCAGGTATTTGTAATTCGTAACTTGATCGGATGAAATTTTGCATCTAATCTACGAGCGGCTAAAAATCTGATACGAAAAGAAGACCCCGTTATTTGGGAAGTTCTTAGGGAGGTTATGCGTGGTCACCCTATACTACTGAATCGAGCACCAACTTTGCATAGACTGGGTATACAAGCATTTCAACCCATTTTAATAGAGGGGCGCGCTATTCGTTTGCATCCATTGGTTTGTGGGGGGTTTAACGCAGATCTCGATGGAGATCAGATGGCCGTCCACGTGCCCTTATCTCTCGAAGCTCAGATTGAAGCTCGTCTTTTAATGTTTTCGCACATAAATTTGTTATCCCCCGCTACGGGCGATTCTGTTTGTGTCCCGAGTCAAGACATGCTTCTTGGCCTCTATGTATTAACAATTGAGAATAAGCAAGGAATCTATGGAAACAGACATTCCGTTTTCGTGCAAGAAAGTGACGTCTGCCTTGCAAAAATACCCTGCTTCCTTAGTTACTATGACATACTCAGAGCTAAGGAATCACATCAAATTGATTTCTGTAGCTTTTTGTGGCTTCGATGGGAAATTGATTCGGAAATGATTAGTTCAAAATTCCGTGAATTACCCATTGAATCTCAATACGAATCTTTAGGAACCTCTCTTCACCTTTATGATAATTATCAGATTAGAAAATGTAGGAAAGGATTTATTTCAAGTATATATGCACTTACAACTGCTGGTCGCATTTTGTTTAACCAACAAATGAAGGAAGCGATGCTGGGTGTATCAAAAGCATCCTCGTATGCTATTTTGTCTACGGTGACACAACAGGAAATCCCTATATGTAATCGCAAAAATGAAGAATGAAATATATTTTATGCAGAAATATAGCTCTACATTTAATAAATAACTAATAAATCGCTTAGATTGAGATTATTGATTAATAAATGTCACAGGATTAAAAAAAAAATCTATAAGTTGAGGTTTTTATAATGACGAATCAAACCGAATTACCGTTCTGCAATAAAGCAATTGATAGGGTTGCAATGAGGCGACTTATCGGCAAGTTAGTCGTTTGTTTCGGAATTGCATCTACAACAAATATTTCGGATCAAGTTAAGATTTTGGGTTTTCAGCAAGCTACGGAAGCATCTGTATCATTAGGTATCGACGACCTCCTAGCAGTACCATCCAGAGGATGGCTTGTACAAGACGCTGAGAAATAAAGTTATGTTTCGGAGCAGAATTATCGTTACGGAAGTCTGCATGCTGTAGAAAAATTACGTCAATCCATTGAAGCCTGGTATGCTACAAGCGAATGTTCAAAACGAGAAATGAATTCAAATTTCAGAATGATCGATCCTTTAAATCCAGTCCACATGATGTCTTTTTCGGGAGCCCGGGGAAGTATCTCCCAGGTTCATCAGTTGCTTGGCATGAGGGGATTGATGTCGGATCCCCGGGGACAAGTAATTGACCTACCTATCCGAAGAAACCTCCGCGAAGGCCTATCACTCACGGAATATATAATCTCCTGCTACGGCGCCCGCAAAGGGGTTGTGGATACTGCTGTTCGAACTTCTGATGCTGGATACTTAACACGCAGACTCGTTGAAGTGGTCCAACACATTGCTGTACGTAAAAAGGATTGCGAAACTACCAAAAACGTTGCTTTACTTAAAATCAACCGAGATAAACGAGAATCTGTTAGAACAATATCATATCAAAAATTGGTTGGACGTGTGCTGGCAGATAACGTTTACTGGGATGCGAGATGTATTGCTACTCGTAATCAAGATATTAGTGATGGATTGGCTGGTAACTTAGTAGCATCGGTGCAGCCTATATATGTGAGATCTCCTTTGACACGTAAAAGCATTTTCCGGATTTGTCAGCGGCGTTACGGTCGGAGTCTCGCTCACCACGATTTAGTGGAATTGGGAGAAGCTGTCGGCATCATAGCGGGTCAATCCGTTGGAGAACCGGGAACTCAATTAACATCAAGAACTTTCCATACAGGTGGAGTATTTACAGGCGACATCGCAGAATACCTACGAATTCCATTTAATGGACTTATTCATTTCGACGGTAAAGCGGTTCATCCCACACGTACGCGACACGGGCACCCTGCGTGGATGTGCCAAAACGAGTTATCCGTTTCTATCAAAAGTTGTGGCGATATATTTGATTTTGTAGTTCCAGCTCAAAGTCTACTTATGATTCGAAACGGTCAGTATGTCGAAGCACAGCAAATAATTGCGGAAGTACGAGCCAAAGAGTTTCCTCTTAAAGAACGTATTGAAAGAGCTATCTATTCAAATCTAAAAGGAGAAATTCACTCGAGTAGGTTTGTATGGCATGTCCGAGATTGCATGGGAAGATCCATTCGTGTCGTACGCGAGGCGGGCCATATTCGGATCCTTTCTGGAGCTTACAGCGATTCTGACAAAAACGGCTTATTCCACAAAGATCGGGATAGGGTCAATATCAAGTCCAACTTTATGGAAAGAAAGTTTGATTACTTTGAAGGAATTGGTACGAGGGAAAAGAATCCCGTCAACAGCAAGGGTTCTCCAAAAGGTATCCGAGAAGTTGGAAGCAATCCTGTTTGTTTTTTAAATGGGTCGAAAACTCCAGCATCCAACTATATTCTATCCAATGTCAAAGTGGGTCGTTCCGAAAGACCGGAATTTGTCTCTCTGTTGTTAGAGAGGCGGCAAAAAAAATCGAAAAAATCGCGTTTTGCAAATAGAGATGTTCAATTAAATAGCATTTTAGATGGAAGTGATATCCTTGCCATCAACGAAAAAATTAAGTATCAAACTGGTATTTCGGGAATTCTAAGATACGGTACCATAGAAGTTGAACCTATCGATAAAAGAAGATTATTTTTTGGAGGCAAGGCGGAAGAACTGAATTTTGGCTCATGGTATAAAGTAGTAAGAGGAGGCAACTTCTTTCTAATTCCCGAGGAAGTTTATATCATATCCGAACATTTATCAACTATTTTAGTGACAAACAATACTATTGTAGAAGAAGGCACACGAATAACTAGTGCTATTAGCAGTAAAGCGGGTGGACTAATTCAAATTGAAAAAACGTTAGCAAATAGTGTTACAATAAGAATACTACCTGGATATATCTGGAACCCGGAGAAGACAACTAGTATACCCACCCAAGATTTTAATCTAATAGATTTAGGTAATATAATTCTTAATAGAATTGAATCCAAGGGTTGGGTTTACCTACAATCGGTTACACTTTACGGGAGAAGGAAGACCTCTGTTTCGGTAAGACCAGTTGTTAAATACGACGTACCCAGCTATTCTTTGGCGCAAGAAACCTTCTGCGCCGATAAGCCGAAGACGCAGAAACACGCAAAAGCTCAAGCTCTTCTCTGTATCTCTCATAAAAATGGTGAGGAAATCAAAATGATGAATCACGCGCCTATTCAACTAATTCAAACTTTTTTAATGGTTGGGCGGCGGGGAAACTCTCACAAGATCCCTCTTACGGAAAAGAGATATCTATCCCTCATCAATGTAGCAATCAATAAAACCCTCAATACTTTTATTCAAGTTAATTCCGTGGTGTTTACTCCCGAACAAAAACTCGGGATCAATAAGGTTTTGCAAGATTTGGTGTCTGTCGACAAGCCATTTCTCGCTCAAGTTGATCTATCGAACGATGGTAATTATTTAGCTCCCAAATATCAGAGCATTACTGCTCATTCGGTGCCAGAACATGGTGCTTCTTTCCTAGCTCTGTCACCGTTTAACTTCTATCGCATAGCTCCTCTTGATAATTCAAAAAGCAATAAATATGAGGAAGTAGTTGGAAAACATTTCCCTCAATCAGAATCAGATATAGGCGTCCCGGGCGGGAGTCCAAAAAAAATATCACCCAGTTCCAAATATGAGTCTTTTTTGCAAAAGTCCTTAAATATAAAAAGTAAAGATAGGCCGGTTAAATCTAGAAGATCAAGATTTCCCACCAGTTGTTCATTAGATTTTGAAGAGGTAGGTCTATCGGGTACTCCATACGCAATTTGCTACTTTTTGGCTACCCTGCATTTAGGGCTGAGTAGCAAGGCGTCTCTCTTCAGAAATTACTTTATTGATTACCTGACAAATACAACAGAACATCGATACTGGTATTTAATTGATGAAACTAAATTAACAATGAGGTGCTCTATGAAGCCCTTTTTAACTAAAATTGTAGTTAAAAAGCCAATTCATTTGACACCAAAATCTTTTAATTGGAGAAACCTGTTAATTGATCTAGGACTATTAATTAGCGAAAGTCGATATTTCTGTGAAAATAATGTTTTTCCTCAGTCTGGGCAGATTGTAACCATTCATCAAAATTACTTACTAGTCAGAACTGGCAAGACCCTGCTAGCAACCCGTGGGGCGACTCCTCATAAGATATCTGGAGACACCGTTGAGGAGGGAGATACCTTACTAACATTACCATATGATAGATTGAAATCTGGAGATATCACTCAGGGGCTTCCGAAGGTTGAGCAGTTGCCGGAGTCTCGCCCCATCGCTTCTATTCCAGCAAGAATTGAAGATCTTTTTGGGAGATGGAATCGGGGTATTACGAGGTTAATTGGGAACCTATGGAGCCATTTTTTAAGTGCTGAAACAAGTATGGAACGCTGCCAACTACTTCTAACTAATGAGATTCGGAAAGTTTACGAATCTCAGGGAGTACAAATATCTGACAAACATCTAGAAATTATTATTTGGCAATTGACATCAAGGGTCGTAGCGTCGGAAGACGGAATAGCCAACGTCTTCTTTCCCGGGGAGCTCGTTGAGTTGTCACAGGCGGAACGAATGAATCGTGTATTAGAGAGACCAGTTTTTTATGAACCCATTATATTAGGAATGACGAAGGCGTCCCTTAATACAACGAGTTTTTTATCAGAGGCGAGTCTTCAAGAAACCACGCGAGTATTGGCCAAAGCTGCTCTCCGTGGTCGAATTGATCGGCTAAAAGGATTGAAAGAAAACGTTATTCTTGGTGACATCGTCCCTGTCGGAACAAGTAGCCCAGAAATCGTTTACCAACTAGAAGTGAATAAACAAAAAGATTTTTATTTCCCAATGAATGGAAAGAAAAATAACCTCAATTGGCGGGCAAAGTATGCTCTATGTGATTATTGCGAGAAACAGAATATCCACCCAAAAATAATTATTAATGAGGGATTGAGTCGGCAACTCCTTCATATTAATGATATTAATCCCGACCTAAAGAAAGGGTTACGCAGAAGAAGCTTTTGAGCCTTACCCCAGCTATGTTAGGTCAGACGTTGGATAGCGTCCCAGCGGACTGGATTAACCAAGTCTAAGAGGAACTGAGAACGTAAAAATTTCCTTATGCTTATGGGCGAGGTCTTCCTATGGATAGAGCGAATTTTGACCCTTGAACGTAATCCCGGATGAGATCGTTCTCGAAGCACTGAGGATGATCTCGGAAGTGGTATATGAACCGGCATTCAGTAAAATGTCGCACGGGTCGAGAAAATTGTGTCGTACTGCGCCCAAAAGCATACGCACCAAATTCAAAGCCGCTATGTGGGCAATTAAGGGTAAGGGAGGCACGAGCAACTGCTATGGCACCATCAATTTGCGTATACTAACCGAAATCATGGAGAGAAGGATCGGAGACAACAAATCAATGAGACTTCTCCAAGGAACACTACGCGCGGGCAAATGCAGATTCAACACCGCAAAGGCAGCTTGTTGGCTAGGATCCCCGACGCGGCCCGCTTGATTCGCAAAAAAAAAAAAAAAATAGCAAGTGGATGAAAATTACATTCGGGCTAAAGTACGCTCGGAAAAAAGGACAAGCTTAACAGGTAGCGGAATTGGAAAGTCGGCGGAAATAGACACCCGCTACGATAATAAACGACAGGGACTTCCGACGACTAAAACATGTTCGTCACGTAGACAATTCTATCATCGGAATGACCGCTCCACTATCAAGTATCAAGAGCGAAGCAGCCAGAGGCGGAGATGGCAGAGATCCTGAGAGAGCGCCCAGAATGGGGGGGAAAAACAAAAATTACTCATCTGTGCGGCAGAGAAACCCCATTTCTGGGAACAACAATTAGCCTGAAGGAAACTCGTACACGAATTGACAATACAAATAGTCACGTTAGTTTCGCATTCTTAACCATGGGTTATTATACGATAATAGAATAAGGACACGTAACTTTGCACTTTACGAAACCAAATAGCGATCGAATCCCTTCAATTTACCATTCCAGACTCTCCGGACATTGGCTTTGTCATTGCGAAGGGATATAATGAGTTTACGTAATAAATGAGTTTACGTAATAGTAGAACAAACCCTTGCCGTGGGGGTCAATGTTACCACCGCCTCGCCGAATGAAGATTGCTTTATTTGGTGACGGCTTATATATAGGGAGCCCGAGTATGATGAGGAGGACAATGTGCTTAGTGAGGGAGACTATGTCTTTGTATCCGATGGTGATTTCTGTAGCGATGAAGATAGTGCTCATAGCTTGGGCTCCGGATTTGAGAGCGATACGAGGAGAAAATAAAAAGGAACTGATGCTGGCTGTCAAAGCCAGGGTAATGAAAATAACATCGTCGTGGGTTTACATAATATTTTCTACTAATTTAATATCCTATATTAACTTAAAAATTAAAAAAGATCCTTTTCCTGAGAAGGAGGCAAGAGGTATACTTAAGTTAATAAAAAAAAAAAAAACAACTACCGTGGAAATAGAAAATGATTATTTTAAACAGTACAAAAACGAACTATTTTTCACCGGCATTATCGGAAATGAGCGGACAGTTTTGCTTATACTTTGAGATCAATAATATTTACGAAACTCGTAATGTAAACCGGGGTTACCAGTCTGATTTTAAGGTTTGGTGCGGGGGGTCGGGGGATCCCTCCGAGGACGAAGATTTCACTTTTCAAGTGTCTCCGAAAGAACACGAAGGGGAATCCTCGTCCCAAGCTATTGATAGCTGGAACTCGCAAAATAAGGATCAGGCTTCTACTTCTAGTGTTCCGCTGAGGCAACCCGAGACCAGATCTAAGGAGGAAAGGGAAGAAGGAAACCTATTGTGGAGGGAGTATACTCGTGAAATCAAGGATGACAACTCCGGGAATGAGGTCGGCTTTCGCAGAGAGGGGCCGTCGAGCGAAATTGATGGAACCCCTTCGTTATCAAAAGGGAAGGCTCCTGAGACTAGTAAAATGAAAGGTCCTCCCTATGAACTTGATTCGAAGGAACTTAGAGACAAGTTAAATCGCCATGTAACCTCGCAATCTGTTCCCGAGCCGCAACCTGTTCCCGAGCCCAAACCCAAGCCTTCAAAAAAATTTTCCCGGTTGAAGGAGTTTTTCTGCCTGGGCGAAGGTCGGGATACGAGCAATGACGCCAGTACAAGCAATATTTATAATGCCCCCGATACAAGCAATGACCCCGATACAAGCAATGACCCCGATACGATGCAATGACCCCGATACGTATGGTTTTGGCACGTACGATATTGATAATGACGGCAGATACGGACCATATTGATAATCACCTCGGATAATAAAAAATTGAGTAAGTATTTGTTACTGTTAGAGGGTGAGTTGAAAAGTAGTGCTTCTAGTTCTGTTGATATTTGGGTCGAAACAGAATTAACTGTTTCGGCCCTTATCATTTTCTTTTATTTCATTCGTGGCCTGATGGATTCATTCCGGGCTTGTTTTTCTTCCTGTGTGCTGCCTTTTTGTTGTTAAAGAACGAGGAGATGGCTTTATCTGGTCTCGGGTCTAATGGTTCTGCTGTTCCTAGTAGCAAGGGCCTAATAGACCTAGTATCTTCGTCAGAGACCAGTGGCTCCAAAAATTTCCTATGGTGTGGGAGGGTGACTCAGGACGAAAGCGATTCGCCGATACCAGGAGTTAGTGGTATGAACCTTATCAGCCAGGGTAAAAGCGGCTTGATACCTGAACTGTCTGGGTTAATAAGGCATGAAAACTAAAAAAGAAAAATTTTACACATGGCTATCTACGTCAATTCTACAGCTTCACATTCACAGTTATTAAGTCCCTTTAGGCCCTGTCCCAACGCTAGCTGTCCCAACGCCAGGATGTTTTCACTGTGTGCTATAACTAATGCTAGGATGTTTTCACTTCCCCAGAAGTTTTTGACTATAACTACTGCTATGAGAGTTCACACTGGAACCAATTGTTTTTTTATTAATCCTAAGCTTTATAACTATAAAGATATTTCTAAAATTCATTCAGACACAGGTTTTGAGATTGATGCGCATGAGATTGATGCTACATCACGTGTTGGTTTAGAGATTAAGGCGGATATCAAATTAGACGCTGATTCAAGCAATCTCAATACCATACCGGCGAAAGGTTCTTTATTGCATTCAATTGACAAAAAACTCATAAAAGATGTTATTTCGAGTCTATTTAATAAAATGCCAAAAAGTTCAAAAAGATTGTTGTATGTTCAACATATATGTGACCTTCTTGAAGAAAGAAAAAGAAGTGTTGATCCGATTTCTTTGAAAGATCTACAGTTGATAATAGAAAAATCTACTGTGTTATTTGACGAGAAATCTATATCTAAAACCTCTATAGATCTTTTTGATAATTTGACTGGTGACGGGCTCGCTCACCTCGTTCAAGAGATCCGCGAGTTCTTTATACCGAGAGGGGGTGGCAGCCAACCTAGAAAGACCCGAACTCAACGGACCCGATAAAGGATAGATAGGGGAGGCCAGCCAAGGTGGTGCTGAGCAATAGGGCGGGTAGCATGCGCTCGCCCCGCTTGAAGTCCCTCTCTGCCCGCTCATAGAGATCCTCCACCTGCTCCTTTACGCCCCTTGATGTTATAGACGGCCCACTGGACTATATCTGGTCCTACGTCCATGTCTCCTCTCTCCAGTGGGCTTCCTCAAGGTCCAAATGCTGCCCCCGGGTCCTCATCTACTCGGGGAGGGTCAGCTGAGGGCCCTGCCCTGGGCGCCCCTCCTCCTTCCATTTGCTGCCGGGCCCTCTTGTCCACTCCCCGCATCCAAGAACGAGTTCCCCCCTGCCTCGTACGCACCCTCTTCTCCCGCCTACTCTTCACCGGAGTCAATATCAAAGATGTCGACACTGTTGACACCATCGAGACTGTCGGCACTATCGACACTATCGATATTGTCTACCGTCTCGCAGCCTCCTTGTTCCCATTCTTTTTTGTCCTCTTTAAATTAAACCCGGGCCAAGGATCCGTTTCCATCAGATACCGCATTGATCCTGTTACCCTGTTATTCCTTATGGGTTCTCCCTCGTCGAGGCTTAAGCCTTGCGCCACTCTCCCTACGGCCCGTCTCCTGATCACGACATCGCGATAGCCTTGTGATCGTATAATGTCATCTAGCGCATCCCCAAATTGGTTAAATGGGATAGGTTCAGCGTCTACATAAAGGGTATAATCCTCAAAGAGAGATCCGGGGAGCGGAACTTTGGCTCCCGGCTTATACCTTACGTTACTAGTTATCCACTCTATTAGCCCTGAGCAGCCCGCCTCCGCCTCCTGTTAACTCGTTCAGGGCTTCTACACAGTGTCCTATCGAAGGTCTTATCGGGCGGTATCCCCAAGGCCCAGGTCACCTCGTTGGCATCCCCCTTGAGCCTTTCAATCCGCAGAATTAATTGATTATCAGATTGTAATGATTTATCAAATTTAGTTAGAATAAGACGTATTTACAGCTTTTTTACCTGAGGCGAAGATGCAACAAAAAAATTGGAATATTGAGTTGGAAGGAATGATGGTAGCGGGAATCCACTTCGGTCACCAAACTCAAAAATGGAATCCTAGGATGTCACCTTATATATTTACGAAACGAAAGGGTGTTCATATTCTCGACCTAACCCAGACGGCTCGTCTTTTAGCCGAAGCCTGCGATTTCGTATTTGATGCAGCAGCGGAGGGAAAGGAATTCCCAACGATTGGTACGAAACATCAAGTAACTGATTTGATAGCGTCAGCCGCAATCAGATCTCAATGTCATTATGTTAATAAAAGATGGTTAGGCGGTACGTTAACAAATTGGCTCACTACCGAAACGCGTCTTCGTAGGTTTCAATACTTGCAAAATGAAGAAGATACAGGAGGGTTCGACTTACTTCCGAAGCAAGAGGCCGTGATTTTGAGGGGATAACTATCTAAGCTAAAGAAGTGTCTAGGCGGAATTCAATATATGTCAAATTTACCCGATATTGCGACAATTACTGATCAACACGAATAATCTATCGCCCCTAAGGAATGTATTATTTTAGGTATTCCCACAATTTGTATTGTGGATACAGATTGCGATCCGGATCTCGTAGATATCCCAATCCCCGGCAATGATGACGCGCGACCTTCAATCCGATGGATATTGGACAAATCAACATTAGCTATTTGTCAAGGCCGTTCAAATTCAAAGTTCTGCGAGGTGAATTAACCGGTGGGGGGCTGAGAGCTGCTTCGATAATTTGGACTCAAATAGATTTTTGCCAGAATTGCGGATATCGTCTAATTTCATCAGAGACTAACCTGCTTTCGTTATTTCAGATAAGACTAATTTGTAGTGATCATCTTAAATCTTTTAAAGAATTTTTTCTATAAGGAGGGGATATTATGGACATTGAGCAACTTCGAATTTATGAGATTAATGATCTGTATCAAGTATCAAATGTAGAAGTAGGCTAACACTTTTATTGGCAAATAGGTAATTTTCAAGTTCATGCGCAGGTTCTTCTAACTTCCTGGATCGTAATATCTTTGTTGCCAGCTCTACCCATTGCAGCTACTAAGAATTTGCAAGCCATACCGACTGGCAGCCAGAATTTGATTGAGTATATTCTTGAATTTATTAGGGATTTAACTAGGACCCAGGTGGGAGAAGAGGGATACCGTCCCCGGGTTCCATTTGTTGGAACAATGTTCTCATTCATTTTTGTTTCCAATTGGTCTGGTGCTCTGTTTCCTTGGCGACTTGTTCAGCTACCACATGGAGAGTTAGCTGCACCTACCAACGACATCAACACTACTGTTGCGTTAGCCTTGCTTACATCGGTGGCACATTCTTACGCGGGTTTGAACAAGAAAGGTTTCAGTTATTTTGGCAAGTATATCCAGCCAACGCCGGTACTATTACCTATCAACATCTTGGAAGATTTTACCAAACCTCTATCACTTAGTTTTCGACTGTTTGGGAATATTTTGGCTGACGAGTTGGTAGTAGCTGTCCCCGTCTCTTTAGTACCTTTAATTGTTCCTGTACCCATGATGCTTTTAGGACTATTCACAAGTGCCATACAAGCTTTAATTTTTGCCACTTTGGCTGCAGCTTATATTGGAGAATCCATGGAGGGCCACCACTAATTCAGTTGGGCTGAGTCATCTCAAAGGGTTGAAATGTACTAATTCACGGAAAACTTTTTCTGATAACCATTAAACCATTAAGTCGGTTTCTGTAGTGAAAAAGATTTGTTTTCGTGTTATCATGCTATAACAATCACAGTACGAGATCTGTGTTGTCTCCTCTCTCCTCCACTTCGAATATCACTAAGAGTTAGGGGCGGAGGAGGTGATTGGGAACTGGAATTTCACATGCCCCTCCAATTTTAATAAATTGGGCAGGAAGTCGTAACGATCGGCATATTAATAGGTTTTTTGTCTTGTACTTCATTATTTTTCCGAACTCAATATTGAGTTTGCGGTATTATGAAAACCATACCACTAGGTTTGATCAGATTTATGTAGAGTTAACTTCTCAGTCTACTAGAAAGTCTTCGTTGTACCGAATCTAGTTAGTATAGTATCCAACGAAACAAAATTGATTGACATAAATGAATTAAGAGGAGACTAATACGAACCCATTGATTTCTGCTGCTTCTGTTATTGCTGCTGGGTTAGCTGTAGGCCTCGCTTCAATTGGTCCGGGTGTCGGCCAGGGGACTGCCGCAGGTCAAGCAGTCGAGGGTATCGCGAGACAGCCAGAAGCAGAAGGAAAGATACGCGGTACTTTACTTTTGAGTCTAGCTTTCATGGAAGCTTTGACAATTTACGGTTCAGTTGTAGCTCTAGCTTCGTTATTTGCGAATCCGTTTGTTTAACCTATTTGTAATAGGGAGTAGCTCGGTGCATCCCCCTTCTTTCCTTTCCCGAACTGTTCTGGAATCGGGGGTGAACCCCTAACTTGGAGAGGGGGGGGGGACCTATTACCTAGTAGGAAGTTACTGCCCCCCCCCCCCAACCGAGAGACTGCTTCATTTCTTTAAAATTTCCTCTTTTTATACCAACTAAACTGAGAAATTTTTGTTTTGGCAAATTGAGTAAACTACCATTCCAAGACTAATAGCCCAAACAATACTGCCTTTAGCACGATGTCCTTTTGATTTCCCGAAATTTGAAATTTTTGACCTCTCGCGAAGCCGGACCAGAAGTTGTTCAAATTTTACAAAACCTTCTAGGAGGGAAAGGATTACGAGAAGTGTAAGTGAGATCGCTGCTCCCTCAAGTGATTGGGTTCTTGCTGCGAGTATTGGCTTAAATACCAATATTTTGGAAGTAAACTTAATCAACTTAATTCTAGTGCTAGGTATATTGTTTTACTACGGAAAGGGGGTGTGTGCGAGTCGTATACCCGAGTGGGAGAACTGTTTGTCCCTTCAGTTGCACTCGAAGGTGCAAAATCCCGACGAATTCCCTGTAGGTAGATATTATGCAAGAACCGGAGCATTCCGTGTAATCAATGAAACTTCAATTTCCATTGACTAATTCTCGGGACTGTCGTCAATATGGTTAAAGCTAAATTGCTTAAAGTCTTAGCAAAATAAGGGGTTTCCTTCCCCCGTCGCGTAAACCAAATCGCGAATGACCACGCATCATTCGGTATATGACGCCCATATCAAGAATATTTTGACTTGTGCCACTTTTCAGAATACCTATATATTTTAGGTACATATATAGATAATAAACATCGAAGTCGATTTAGCTCGATCTTCTTCAATTTGCTGAATGGACAACCCATACAAGATGAATACTACTCGGAAAAAGCGGCTTTCAACTAATTGCTAATTATTTAAGAGAGTCCTCAAAAACTTTTTTTCCCCCTCAACTACTAATTTTTTTCATCCAAGTTTCTTTGAAATGAATCTTATTGGTTAATGTGGGAAAAAAGGGGGTGAGCCCGCGTGTAAAGAGATTATTTAGGTGGATTCCACCAATTTAATTTATTGGTACAAACGGGCAGGAAAGCCGAATGGGTCGAAAAATCCATGTTCGGTTTGGGAAGAGATTACCGATTTCAGAGAATCGGAGATCTGTAATCCACTTTCATTAATTAATTTATTAGATAATCGTAGAAGAACAATTTTGAATACAATTCAGGATGCGGAAGAGCGTAACGAAGAAGCTACTAAGAAACTTCAGAGGGCTCGTATTCGCTTGCAGCAAGCAAAAGTTAAAGCGGATGACATCCGAATCAACGGGCTTACGCAGATGGATAGGGAACAGCGCGATCTCGTTGATGCAGCCGACAAAGACCTAAAGGGTCTGGAGGATAGTAAAAATTATGCGATTCGTTTCGAAAAACAACGTGCTATTGAGCAGGTTCGGCAACAGGTCTCTCGACTAGCGTCTGAGAGGGCTCTAGAAACTCTAACTAATCGTCTGGATAATCAATTACATTTACGAATGATTGATTACAACATCGGCCTGTTCAGAGCCATTAAAAAAAAAGATTGATTAGTTTCAATTTAATTATCATCTCATTATAAAACGGGTTTTATTTTTACCTCCTCTTTCCAGCAATATCTTTTTTTTCCTCGTAAAAATGGTAATAAACATTCGACCCGACGAAATTAGTAACATTATTCGCAAGCAAATTGAGGGATATGTCCCAGAAGTGAAAGTTGTTAACATAGGTACCGTACTTTAAGTCGGAGATGGGATTGCCCGTATTCATGGACTCAACAAAGTAATGGCTGGCGAATCGGTGGAATCTGAGGATGGTACAGTAGGAATCGCCCTCAACCTGGAATCAGATAACGTTGGGGCCGTACTGACGGGTGACGGTTTGACCATACAAGAGGGTAGTTCTGTAAAAGCGACAGGAAAGATTGCTCAAGTACCAGTCAGTGACTCTTTTTTGGGTCGTGTTGTAAATGCTTTGGCGCAACCTATCGACGGGAAAGGTCAAATACCAGCTTCTGAGTTTAGGTTGATTGAATCACCCGCTCCAGGTATTATTTCGAGACGTTCGGTATACGAACCTTTACAAACCGGCCTTATTGCTATTGATTCCATGATTCCTATAGGTCGCGGTCAACGAGAACTAATTATTGGCGACAGGCAGACTGGTAAAACAGCAGTAGCTACAGATACAATTTTGAATCAGAAAGGTCAAAATGTTATATGTGTCTACGTAGCCATCGGTCAGAAGGCTTCTTCTGTGGCTCAGGTAGTGGATACTTTTCAAGATCGCGGTGCCATGGAATATACAATTGTGGTGTCAGAGACCGCTAACTCTCCAGCCACTCTGCAATATCTCGCTCCCTACACGGGAGCAGCTTTAGCTGAATACTTCATGTATTGCAAGCAGCATACCCTGATTATTCATGATGACCTATCTAAACAAGCCCAAGCTTATCGACAGATGTCCCTGCTATTAAGGAGACCACCTGGACGAGAAGCATATCCAGGAGATGTTTTTTATCTACACTCTCGCCTCTTAGAGAGAGCAGCTAAATTAAGTCTGCAATTGGGAGAAGGCAGCATGACGGCTTTACCGATCGTTGAGACGCAAGCTGGTGATGTCTCAGCTTACATTCCCACCAATGTTATTTCCATTACCGATGGCTAAATCTTCTTATCAGCAGATTTATTTAACGCCGGGATTCGACCAGCTATAAATGTGGGGATTTCGGTATCTAGGGTGGGTTCCGCGGCTCAAACAAAAGCTATGAAACAGGTGGCTGGCAAATTAAAATTGGAATTAGCGCAATTCGCGGAATTGGAGGCTTTCGCTCAATTTGCCTCCGATCTCGATAAGACTACCCAAAATCAATTAGCTAGGGGTCAGCGATTGCGCGAACTGCTTAAGCAGTCTCAATCAGCTCCATTATCGGTAGAGGAACAGGTGGCTACCACTTACACTGGAGTCAACGGATATCTAGATGTACCAGAAGTTGAACAAGTCAAACGATTCTTGATTCAACTACGTGAGTATGTAATAACCAATAAACCTAAATTTGGTGAGATTACTCGTTCCACAAAAGTGTCTACAGAACAAGCGGAAACGCTTTTAAAGGAAGCAATTGAAGATTCAACAGAGATTTTCTTACTGCAGGGTAAGTAAGTTATAAGGTTGCAGATTAGACCCGGGGAAGAACTCCCGGGCCTCATCTGACTACTTCAACATATTTCTTCTTCGCGTTTACATAATTCCCTCAATTACGGAACTACGTCCAATAGGATTTGAACCTATACCTAAGGTTTAGAAGACCTATGTCCTTTCCATTAGACGATGGACGTCTGCTCTCTCCTATTTTTATGGAGAGCCTTCTAATATGTAGAAGGGTTAACTATCATTCCAAATCGTGAACAAACGAGAGCTTTAGTTTGTTCACGATGCAATTTCCAAATGAGGTTAGGTTTCACTTTGATAGGACTCCGATACTCTCAGTATCAGTAGCGGGTAGCGGGAATCGAACCCGCATCGGTAGCTTGGAAGGCTAAAGGTTATAGTCGACGACAGTAAATTATTACGACGTTGCTAATCCAGAACCGAACATGGTAGTTTCCAACCATTCGGCTCCTTTATGAAAGGGAAAAATGGATAATCTCTAATTGGCTATAATTAAAATTTGATATACCAAATTAGTTAGCTAAAACAATAATAGATAAATCAAGTGGATTGTTTGTCTCTCTCACTTCAATTTAACGAAACATAGAATAAATCTTGTTTTTTGTAGATCGAGGCTTTCCCCATATTGAACTGAGAACTTTAGGGGTTTTCCTTACCCCCCCCCCTCTCTCATCCTATCCGATCCGCCGACTTCTTGAGTAGGAGTAAACTGTCCAGAAATGAGCGGTATCCATAAGATCTATTTCAGTCTTGCTTATTACGTTTTGATCGTGTAGCATAGATATACTTCCTAGATGATCCTTTAAAAGAAAAGTAGATTAATTTTATCAATTGATTCTCTTTTATCCACTTCGTTCTTTATTTTTATTCTCAAAAATCCTTAGGGAAATATTTTTCACCGAGTTTAGTAAGCAAAAATCATTGCTTAACAAAGAGATGTGCGGTAATCCTGATAAACCAGGACTAATCTATTCAGAACTTTCAAGCTTAGACTTTTTCTCCAAGGTTCAGTGACGATGAAACAAATATTTTAGATGTCTACCCATAGATTTTTCTTTCTGGAATCATCCCAAGTTTTTTTTTTTTTGAATATTGCAATAATTCCGCTTTGTCACTAACCGGTACGGTTTAAGAGGTACAGGAGTAACAGGAATGGCGCATTTTTTTTTCTCTATACCAAAAGATGGTGAGGAAAAATAGGTGTACTTCTGTAAAAATAAAGCTTTTTGATTTAGCTTAGATCCGGTTTGAAAGATCCTTCAACTATTGAAATCAATATGAAACGAATCGCACTTTTACCACTAAACTATACCCGCAAGAATACAATTCTATTATACAGGCTTTTTACTCTTCTGTGGCGGTTAAATAGTTTAGGCGTGCTTACACTTAGTTTTGCCCCCCCCCCCCCTCAGCCCCTTCCCTATTTTCTCACCTCTTTTTGCAGAAAAAAAAAAAGGCAAAGAAAATCCTATATACTTTTATATAATATTTTCCTTACCTTTTTTTTTTATTTTGTATTTTTTGTAATGGTGATACCTTATTAGATCATAAATTGCCCCTTCTAGCTGCCAGCAGTGCAATTACTAGGGGTCCTGATGCAACCACCAATCCCAGAATAGAAAGTTGCACAATTATTTCTAGATTCATCCTTCCTCCTTATATTATTTTTCGTAAACTTATCTTGATATCAATCAAATTCTATCTTTTTTTTTTTCATTTATACAAAAGAATAGGAGGAGGTGGTAAAAGGCGATACCTTCAAATCCATGAAGTAACTTTTTTAGCTACGCCCTCATAACAAACCGTTTCATTGCGAGATTAAGCATTTCAGGAAATTGATAATTAATTTGAATTAGTTTGCAGAATCAAGTTATCCGATTTTGCTTAGGCTGAGAAATACCGAATCCATTTTGGGAAAGATCTCTTTTTTCTATCCAATAGATTTGATTATGAAGCTACTTATCCTATGTTACATAGGATATATAAGGGGGGGGGTCCCGTCAGAAAGGATAGGAAAATAGAGAGATCCCATTCAGAAGTAATTTGGAAAGTAAGGCCATGAAATAATACGTGCGCGCGGCCATAATTAACAAAATCTGTGTTATAGCTTTAAAGCATACGTATAGACTTACAATCTAATTTTGTGTTAAAATTGGGTAAAATACATACCAAGTTGTCTGGAGAGATGGCTGAGAGGTCTAAGGCGGCGGATTGCTAATCCGTTGTGCAAATCATATGTACCGAGGGTTCGAATCCCTCTCTCTCCCTCCCTCCTTTCTAAGTAAATTAACCGTTGGATTGATGTTGTTAGTTTAACAACAAGTAATCTTAACGGGATAACTGGAGGGCACACTTTACTTATTTATCTAGTCTTTACGCCCAGGGTTTCGTCCGGGATCATTCGACAAGAATCCGAAGACGAAGAGAGAGACGAAAAAAATCACTACTGCATAAACAAAAAGTTTGAGGGTAAGCATTATAACATCTCCATGTTTTTCAGAACTAGGGATAAAATAAGATGGAACAATTTTAGTTTTTTATGAAACATCTATTTCTATCTATCTCTTATATTTGTTTAAAATACAAAGACCACCCCTTTTCCACTTCCTTCGACTGAGAGAAGCGGAAACCGGCCTTTAGTCTATTTTTTCTCCTACAAAATATCACCAAATAAATTATTTATTTTATTAAATATCCAGTTTTTTTTTTTATTTAACTAATTAAATAGCAATGGGTTAAAATAAAAATTGCATAAATATAAAATAGCTCGATTAAAAGATTGATATTTGTTAATCTTACTTTAATATTAAACTCACTTTATATTTTAATAACCCGCAGGAATAAAATGGCATCTTTCAAAAAGAAAGATAAAACGGGTTGGTACTATTAGCCATAATCGCGTATTTTAGATCTTAGATAGGGCAGCTGCAACTTATCAAAATTAAATTTTTGTTTGAATTGCAGCTACCCCCGCAGCTCTCAACTCTTTAACCCTGACTGTAGCTACTTGGCAACTTTTTATCGCGGCCCCGTAAGGGAATGAACAGAGCTTTCTGGAATTAAGCGATTCCCTAGTTTTTATTATTAATAATTATCGAAAGCTAACTGCAGCTTGCCAAACGAAGGCCAAGAGAAGGAAGAACACTGGTATTACCGGCATTACATCTACAATTGGATCAAAGATTGCATAAGCTTCGGGTAATTTACCAAAAGAGGCGTCGTTGAGGTGAATAGAATTTTCTAGATAGATGTCATGCAAAACAATCATCTGTATTCTCCCAGTAATGTAACAAGTAATTTCTATCCGACAAGGTTACATATCATCCTTTAATTGGTTGACCCGTCAGATAGATAGATATATATATTATTATATGTTCTACCGTCCAAATAATTTGGCTTTGCCCGGTAAAGTTATTACCGGATCGAGATTATATCTGAATTGGTTTCTATTTAAGTATTGTTTCTTTTTCAAGGAGTTTTTAGAAGTACTAATAGTTCAAAACTACCCCAATTCTTTCTTTTGCCGTTTCCGTCTCTTCGGATGAGCTGGTAGCTAAGAAAGTCGGTTGACAGAAAACCCGAAGTGTGAGATAGTCATGATATCAATTATTTGTGGGGCGTGGCCAAGCGGTAAGGCAGCGGGTTTTGGTCCCGTCACTCGGAGGTTCGAATCCTTCCGTCCCAGATTCTTTAATCTTCATAAAGATTATAATGTATTCCCATATACTAGGAAATAGAGGGATTTCAAATCTTCGTGAATTCTAGCTTCAATTATCTATTTATCCTTCCCCATTTACATATGTTCAATTCAAAAATTTTCCCAGGTGGATCTTTCAGTTTATATTATGATGATAAGCTGCATATAGCAATAGATCCCTTTGGGATGCAAAATAATAAAATGATAGTAAAATCAAATTATGAAATTAGCTTATTGGATGTATGCTGGACCCGCCCACATAGGTACCCTACGGGTAGCTAGTTCTTTCAGAAATGTACATGCTATAATGCATGCCCCTTTGGGAGATGACTACTTCAACGTAATGCGTTCTACGTCGGAGAGGGAAAGGGATTTTACCCCAGTAACTGCTAGTGTAGTGGATCGCCATGTATTAGCACGTGGGTCTCAAGAAAAGGTTGTAAATAACATAAGCCGAAAAGATGAGGAATAAAACCCCGATTTAATCATTTTGACACCTACGTGTACCTCTAGTATTTTACAGGAGGATTTACAGAATTTTGTGGATCGAGCTTCTTTGTCTTCTGAGTCTGATGTAATTCCTGCGGATGTTAATTACTATTGAGTCAACGAGCTTCAAGCAGCGGATAGAACTTTGGAACAGATAACTCGATTTTATTTGGATAGGTCCCGGAAACAAAATATCTTGGATCGATCCGTGACAAACATACCTTCAGCAAATATTATAGGGATTTTTACCCTAGGTTTTCATAATCAACACGACTGTCGGGAATTGAAACGTCTACCTGGAGAATCGGGAATTGTGGTTAATCAAGTAATCCCAGAGGGGGGATCTCTTAAATATTTGAAAGATTTGTCAAGAGCTTGGTTTAATACAGTTCCCTATCGCGAAGTAGGTTTGATGACAGCAACTTTTTTGGAAGAAGAGTATGGAATGCCTTACATATCTATAACTCCCATGGGGATTTCAAACACAGCGGATTTCATCGCACAAATAGGAAAGCTTGTTAATGTGTGGGCTTCCGCGATATCGGAAAAAAAGCTTAACTACGATCTATATGTTGCCAATCAAACTAAATTTGTTTCTCAAGCGGCTTGGTTCTCAAAGTCTATTGATTGTCAAAATTTGGCTGGAAAAGAAGCAGCAATCTTTGGTGATGCAACTCATGCAGCTTCAATTACTAAAATACTTGTTAAAGAAATGGGAATTCGTGTCAGTTGCTCGGGCACGTATTGCAAGCATGATGCAGAATGGTTTAATGAGCAAGTTCAGGGGTTGTGTGATGAGGTATTAATTACCGAAGATCATACCGAGGTTGGAAATACAATAGCCCGTATCGAACCTTCTGCTATATTTGGGACTCAAATGGAACGTCATATCGGCAAACGTATCGATATTCCGTGTGGAGTCATTTCTTCACCCGTCCATATTCAGAATTTCCCTCTGGGATATCGACCCTTTTTAGGTCACGAAGGGACCAATCAAATAGCCGATCTAATCTATAACTCATTTAATTTGGGTATGGAAGATCATCCACTAGATGTTTTCGGGGGACATGATACCAAGGAGATAAGCGCCAAGTCCCTATCAACAAATACAAAAAATATCAACTGGACTCCCGAAGCTGAGTCGGAACCAAATAAAATTCCTGGTTTCGTAAGAGGAAAGATCAAAAAAAATACCGAATCTTTTGCAATACAAAACAATATTTCAGAAATCACAATTGATGTAACGTTTGTGGCTAAAGAGAAATTAAGCCCTTAATTAGATTAATTCTATAGGTAATCGTTCAATATAAATTCTAGTTTATCTAATTTTACTTTGGTTTTGCGAATGCTCAAACTAGTTTGTATCGAAAATACCGATTGAATATACTATAACAGTAAGTATTTAGCAAAAAAGTAATTTTGGTTTTTAGATATTACGGTAAAACCTCGCTTGAAGCGATATGGTAAGAAGCAACGTGTGACTCGAACATCGAGATTGTATTCGCGGAATCCAGTGCCCGCCGGCCCCACTTTTTAAGTGGGACGTTCTTACTTTGACGTTTGCTGAAATCATCATCGAATGCAACTTGAATAATATCTATATAGTTAAATTCATTTCTATGTTTGGACAACAGAACTTAAATCTATGGTTACTTTCACAAGATAGCGCGATGAGGTCTCATCAATATATCACTTGATATGCCATTAAATTACTGGGGATCAAACTTATTCTTCAGGTAGAGTTGGCTTGGTATCACTGACGTCAGCCGAGGATTCAATCGCTTTACATTGGTTGAATTTTGTTTTATCTACATTCTATGAATTACAGGTGTAGCAAAAACAAGAAAGCTTACTCAACAAATTATTTTTCTAAGGGTCGATGAGAATCGGTTCTGCTGCTACCGACTCTCAATCTGTAAAACCCTCGGGGTTGGGGCTAAACCTAAGGATTATAAAATATAGATCTACGAACGAGTGGATTTTCGATATCCAGTGAAACTTATCGCTTTATGTTAATGTTGTTTAAAAAGGATAATCGGTAAGGAGATAACTCAGGAAATGAAGAAATGCAAGCGTTGTACGCATGTGAGTTATAAGTATCCGTTTGCAATTCGTTAGAAAATTCTCTAACTAGTTGAAGTTGTGCTGTAAGCCGCATGAAATCAACGTTTCATATACGGTTTCGCGAGGGGGGAGGTTCCGCCCTGCGTGCACTCACCTATCCTGATAGGTTACCTATCGAATAATCACAATTGATACCCAATCTCGTCGAGAAGGGGAAGCTCTCGAGGAGGTGGGTTTCTACAATCCTCGTAAAGGACAAACCCAGTTGGATCTTTTTGCTATTGCTGCTGCCCTCAAAAAGGGAGCGCAATTAACGGAAACTGTTCGTGATATTTTGAAACGGGCCAAGGTGCCTTAACAAGTCGGAATCGACCTATAATTAAAAATCAAATTTTAGGAGAATCTAATGGGCCCAGTTTACAACTATTTTCAGATATTTTTGTATTATCCCTCCCTTCTATTTCTAATTTACATCTATGCCATATTTGTAGTTCCTTTAAGAACTAGAATCTTTCGGAGAGACTCCTGGTTTTCTATAAAAAACTCTTTTGAAAGGAGTGATATGGGACATATTCTATTAGACATGATCAGAAGTTTGAAGAGGAGGGGTGGACGCCGTTAGCTCAAGCTAATTACCTGATTATTATCAATAAAAATTCTTTTGTTCAACTTAATTTTTTTTTTTACAAAAAAGCGGTTTTTGGGGGTTGATCACCAATTTTACACTGGAAGTCTAGATCCCAAATTCCTTAACCAATATAGGTTTACAACTCGCCCCGTTATCGAAAAGTTAGTTAAAAAACTTTATACTTGAGTGAAATACAGCTTCCTCGACGTAAAACCGGAATTAGTAAGTATTTACTATTTTCGAGCTATTTTCGGGTTTTACGTCGTCCAATGAAACAGTTAATTCATTGTCTTCAATTCTAATAGTTAAATTTATGAACACAATTATTAATTAATTCTCGTATCATTTTTATTTTATTCGCGTAACAAAAATAGAGATATAAACTTGTTGAGTATTAAAGAAGTAATCAGTATGAAATATAGTACTTTTTGGGAGTTGCTGCAATGAAGACAACTTCTGAATTCTATTTGAAATTGGATGTATTACGGAAAAGTGAAAGGCTTACCTCTAATCGAGATTGTTTCCTGTATCTATTTTTTTTTCTATTCAGAGATAATATTTATTCAGTCGCCTGTAAACATTGTTTAAATAGACAAGACGTGGGCTTACTTTTCGGTGCGTGTGGTGCAACAGCGATAAAGCGTTCAATTGATAGTATGCGTTATCAAGAGTATTCAGAAATTTTTTATTCAAAATTTGTTTGAAGTGGAAGCAGTCGATTTAGTCTAGATTTATATCTTCATATACTCTTACAAACAATATGTTTAATTTTGGGGATACTACTTCCTCGTACGTTAACTGGTGACGTAAAAGAAAACTCGAGAATTTCGCAGTCTATTCATTCAATATTTTTATTTTTGGAAGACAGATTACCAAAACTTAGCCATGCTTTAGAAATAGAGATGGTACAAAATCTTCATTTAGAAACTTCAGTCCGCTTAATTCGTCGACGAATTAAAGATGTATCATTTCTCCATCTATTAAGGATGGTTTTTCACTTGTCTAAAACTTCGTGTGAAACGTTTGTTAAACTTTGGTCTTGGAAACAAAAACGACCTAGAAAGATTAATATGCTATTTCAAAATTTTTACAGTTACGAGATTGATTTAAGATTGGTTGGTTTATGGACACAAAAGCATAAGTCGCAACCTAAATATTTTGCATTTACCGATCGAAGAAATATAACTAGAAAAAGAAAACGTGTTTCTATCTTTAATTGTGAATTAGACGCAGCAGGTATCGACCGCTACCCTATTCGGGGTTTATGTATTCATCTCGGGAGATATAAAAACAAGTCTGTCATAATTGTTCACGGAACACATCATTTCGTAAAAAAATGGATTTACTATCTTTCGATATTTCTTAGACCTCAATTTCATCATCCAATTGAATTTACTCGAATACCGATCAATCTGTTATCCGCTAGCTGTGTTTTATTCTTGGGCTACATCTCAACCATTCAGTCAGTTTCGAAAGACGTCCAGGTCGAAACCACAGTAGGTTTCTGCAATAGTATTTCAAGTGGGAGAGAACTTCATCCCAGTATTCCAATTTTGCTACTAGTTAAAATCTTGGGGAAGGATAAATCTCGCGATAGTATCGGACGTCCAGTTAGTAAATTAGATTGGGCTGCATTAACAGATGACGATATTTTGAATAGGTTTTTGAAAATTTGGAGTAGTTTTTCTTACTACTACAGCGCTTCACTAAATCGAGATGGATTGCGTAAATTGAGATATATACCGCGGGTTTCGTGTGATAATACATTAGCCAGTAAACATAAAAGTACAATACGTCTTTTACGGCGTAGATTTGAACTGGAACTACTGATGAAAGTAGTCTCTATGTATAAAAAACCTAGTTTTTCCAAAATAAATCAGAGAGTTTGGTACTTAAACTTAACTCAATATGTTCCATTAAAACTTAATCTGTTAAAGAATTAATTCTATTCATTTTTTTTTTTTTTTTGAGATTTTTTTTTAATTTCAAGTTAGCCAAATAAAAATTGTTACTGAATTCACTTGGTAAAGAAGAAGAAAGATGAATAACTCTATTATGAGTTATGAAATGAGATAGATACGAGAGTATTCAACTTGAATATTTGTTTTAATTTTGGGTGGTAGAAAGTTACTCATTTTCAAATATTACTTCGATTTTTATTACGAATTATATTAATAACTATTTTTTCGATTTTCTTTTCTCACTCGGTAATCTGCCAATTTTGCCGGAACGTATTCTGGTTATTGGTTTAACGACAGTTGTTATCACTGATTTATTCAACAAGGGGAGAAATACAATTTTGCTATATAGATTTTCATTGATATCTATGCTAATTAGCATTGTTGCTGTACTAGGGCAATGGAAGATCTACCCCATTTACGTCGCTTTCGGAGATTTTACTATTAGCAATTTTAGTTATATATTTAGATTTCTTTTGTTGATTCGTTCATTATTATCTGTTCTCTTATCAGTTGATTACATACGATGTTCAAAGGTGGTTTTGGTAGAATTCTTGTTCTTCGTATCGACTGCAGGTTTAGGCGGAATGGTTCTATGTTGGGGAAATGATTTGATCACACTTTATGTGGCATTGGAATTATCAAGCCTATCCTCTTGTTTTTTGTCTGGTCATACCAAAAAGGATATAAGATCAAATGAGGCAACTACAAAATTTTTACTCATGGGCGGGGCAAGTTCGTCTTCTCTTTCATATGGATTTTCTTTATTACATGGAATTTCGGGGGGACAGTTTCAGCTTGATAAAACAGCAGATGAACTTCTGTTAAATCAGCATCTTATTGTAATTTTCATCTCTATTGCGTTTATCACAGCTGGAACAGCGTTTAAGCTTTCTTTGGTACCTTTCCATCAATGGACTCCTGATGTATATGAAGGAGTGTGATTCGTGTAGAAAATAATTTAAGTATGTCAAAAAATTTGGCAACATCACAATTATTTTTTGGCATCGTCCTGCCGGTGTTCGGGAACAAGAAAAATTCCCCTCATGATTGGTTGCATTAAAAATCAGCTCTTGCCGTACGGTCACTTCCATTGATTGGTTGACCACTAACGTACGAGTGAAACAGAGACGAGTCAAATCAAAGCCCATTTTTAAGGGTAGATAAATATATCTTCCTGTTTTCTTTCTTATAAAAAGAGATTATGAGGTTTTTATTATGGGTAGATTTGAACAAAGCCTTCTTTTTTTTTTTTTACAGATTTCTATTTAAATCTATTTTATTTCTGTATATTTTTTTTGTTCATACGTTTCGTTGATGGGAATTTAGTGGGCTTGATCCTTTGGAATGTGCTAACAATTCCCTTCGACTTCATAAATCACCCCAAGATGAAAGTGATATGGTAAAAAAAAA